GTAAGATTAAAATCCATTCCATTTTCTCTTTTAGCTAAGTGACCTTTAATTAACTAAATTAAAGTATAATATTTATGCAATATTATGTTTTTCTCCAATTTTGGTAATTAATTAGATTTTGATTTTATTTTATAAATATATTTCATATATATTTTATTAGTTTACTTTTAATCTAATTTAGGAATAAAGGTGATTTGAACACCTAAGGGGGTTAACCCGAACAATTAGCAATTGTCTTATCTTACCAATGAACATTATTCCTTTTTTTAATCTTCTCTTTCTCTTATCTTTCAATTAAAGAATATAATAATAATAATAATCTAATTAGGTACAATAAAATTATAGTTAATATTTTATTATTTATATTTATAATTATATTTATATTTATATTTATAATTATATTTATATTTTTGATTTAATAAAATTATATGAATTATTAAAATAATATAAATAGTTGATCATTATTTCCCTATGGCTTATATTATCTTTATTTATCTTTCTTTCTTTATCTAATTTTTATTTAAACAAATAATATAAATATAAATGATATTTATAATACAAAGATAAATTAATCAATCTGTTATATCTAATTTTTATTTAAACAAATAATATAAATATAAATGATATTTATAATACAAAGATAAATTAATCAATCTGTTATGATCCTTATCAGATTTGAACTGATCCTAGCTTCTTGAAGGGGAGCTGTACACACCACTATACTAAAGGACCTTATTTTATTTAATTATTTATTTTATACTCTTTTATTAAGATTGTATTATTGAAAATAAAATACAAAATAGATTTCTGATTTCTTTATTTGTTTCTTTTAAATTAAAACAAAAAGATTATGAATATTAACTAATTTATTTATTTCCAACTATCAATATATAATATTGTATTCTCTTTATCTGAATTAAGGTAAAGGATTGGTAATGGAATCCTAGCTGTCTCACTAGCTCTATCAAAGATCATGGGATTGTAGACTCCAGATAATAAGAATATATACTCAGAAGAAAAACCTAATTCCTTTTAAGTGGAGTTATCCATATCTAGTGGGAATGATAGTAAAAGTATTGGTAATAAGGACACTACTACAAATAAGTAGTCACTATAAATTACTATTAATATCAAGGTATTTTACCCTTATAGTGAGAGATTATGAAGATTTCAGTGATATAATTATAATTTATTTAATGTGATATCTCTTTCTTTAATGACAATAACTAGGAACATGGTAGAATATAAAAATATGGGTATTTATCTCCTTGAACCAATGATCCCAATCTTAATAATATTGTCTCTTTGTATAATTATAATATTGTTGATTCTTATCTCCTTAAATATTCTTATCTTATCTCATTGTGTTTATATTCTTAAGTTGAGTAATAACTATTATTATAATATCTTTAATAATTAGATTAAATAATAAATAATAATATTAATATTGTTACTAACAATCTGAAAGAACAGAGGAACAAATGAATAAAATTAAAACAAAAAGAAATTAAAATATATACACAAAACTAGCATATTCTTTGAGGTTCTTGATATTCTTATCTTAATATTCATAAAAATAAATTATATAAATATATCCTCTAGTAATATCCACATCTTATTTCTTTTCTTTAATATATAATTATTATATTTAAACAATTAGGTTAAATTTATTAATAATTTGGTTATAGCACATAATAATTTATTTAAGCTCCCTATATTGTACATATTTTTTGTTTTGTTTTGTTTATACTGATAAAAGAGTAATACCCTCTATATTAATAAGTTATTATATAAATATAAAATATAAATTATAAAATATAAAATATAAAAATAAAAATAAGACTAGTCATTTATATATATAACAAATACCCACAGTCCAAATTAACTTATATTTAAAAAAATGTCCTCCTTAATTATATTCTCACCATTAAGTCAATTTGAAATAGCAAATTTAATAGGTTTGAATGCTCCTTTATTAGGTCATTTTAATTTAAGTATAACTAATTTAGCTTTATATACATGTTTTATATTATTTATTATATTAGGATTTCACTTATATGGAAATAATGATTCTAAATTAATACCAAATAATTGGTCAATTTCATTAGAATCTATTTATGCCAGTCTAAATAGTATGGTAAGAGACCAAATAGGAAGTAAAAGTGAAATATATTTACCTTTTATATATTCTTTATTTTTCTTTATTTTAATTGGAAATTTAATCTCTAATATACCTTATTCATTTGCTGTAACAGCTAGTGGAGTAGTCTCTTTAGGTTTAAGCTTAACTATCTTTATTGGGGTAACTATTTTAGCTTTTTCAATTCACGGTATAAAATTTTTCTCTTTCTTTATTCCAGTTGGAACTCCATTAGCTTTAGTGCCTTTATTAGTTCTAATAGAATTAGTATCATATTTAGCAAGATCAGTCTCATTAGGAGTGCGATTATTTGCTAATATTGTAGCTGGTCATACTTTACTTAAAATATTATCAACATATTTATATAAATTGTTTTCAGGAAGCTTAATTGTAGCAGTATTAACTTTTATTCCTTTCCTAATATTTTTAGCACTAATAGGTTTAGAAATTGCTGTTTCTCTTATCCAAGCTTTTGTTTTCACTTTATTAGTTTGTTCTTATTTAAAAGATGCTATTGACCTACATTAATTTTAATTTAATTTAACTATAAAAGAGATAAGTTAAAAAACAAAAAACAAAACAAAAATAGATTAAACAAAACCAAACAAACACAAACAAAAAAACAAAACCAAACACAAACAAACACAAAAACAAACACAAACACAAACAAAAAAACAAAACCAAACAAACACAAAAAATTAATTAAAAATAAAATAAATAAAAAAATAAAATAAATAAATAAATAAATAAATAAATAAAATAAAATAAAATAATTAAGAGTTAATTTAGTAATTTATTCTCCATAATTTATATGTATATTCTTATATTTATATCTGTAAAATTTTTAATATCCTTTTAGCTTTCTTATAATTATTTACTTGTATTAATCTATTCTATTTTTAGAACTAATAATCAAATATTATTTTCTTTCTTTTCTTTTATGTTTAATTTTCAATTTCATTTATTATAGTATCTAACTCAGCATAGCTATAATAGCCATAAATTGATTTTGTGTCAGATTGATTCAAATATAAATATAAATATAAAGAGATATAATTTAGATTCAAGCAATAGTTAGCTATTAAGATACTGTAGATTTTAATAAGATACAAACTAGATAAAAGGATATATTTTTTAAATAACTTCTAATTTAATAAGTCAATTTGTGAAATTAGATTCCCTCAATATCTCATTTATAATTATAGTTATTACACTATAAAAGCTTCATTGTAAGCAGAGATAGTTCTTTTTAACAAATAACTCTTAGAGCCAACAATAAAATAAACAAATATAAAAATCATGCCACAATTAATACCATATTTTTTCTTTAATCAAATAGTATTTTCATTTATAATTATATTTTCTATAATTTATATCTTTTCTAAATATATTTTACCTTTATTTACATTTCAACAAGTTATTAGAACTTATATTACTAAATTAAGTAAAAAAAATTAATAATCCCCCAAATTAAATGAAAATGAAATAAAAAAAAAGATAAATACTAAAATAAAATAAACAAAGATAAAAGTATCTAATATAAAAATAATCTCTTAATATCATTAAGATTGTAGTATTAAGGGTAATTAATATATCCTATATATTTTAATTAACTCAGAATTAATATAAATATAAAATATATAACAAAATTAAATAAAATAAATAAAATTAAAAATTATAAAAAGAGTGTAGTATAATTGGTTAGTATGGTGATCTCCAAAATCACTCGTAGGTGTTCAAATCACCTCACTCTTGTCAAATAAAATGAAATTATACCTAAATAGTGAAAATATAAAATTAATTATTAATTTATTATTATTCATAGATAAACAAAACAAACAAAACAAAAACAAAACCAACAAAGATAAATTAACCAAACGATACAATAAATAATTCAATTTATTAAATTTTAGATATTTAATATTAATCTTAAACAAGTATGCCGAAATTTGGTAGCCGGGTGGGTTTTAGGTACTCATAATTTTAATTGTAAGAGTTCAAGTCTCTTTACTTGTAAAAACCCAAAAAAGAAAGAATAGAAATAAAATAGAAATACAAATACAAATACAAATACAAATAAATTAAATAAACTAAACTAAACTAAACTAAATAAATAATAAAAATATTAGTTTTTACTCCACTATTATATATAGATTCAGCTTCAGATCTTGTTCTATCAAATAAAATGATTCTAATTATAATGCTATCCTTAGCATAGATAGTGTCAGCAATAGCAAGAATATGAGAAGAAAAAGAATAATTTATCCTATATTTGACTAAGACTACTAATTATAATTAAATCAATCTTATTAGAGGGAGAATCTCTATCTCTAATATATTCTCTTTAAATTAGGAGCTAATCTAAATTAAAAAAAACAAAAAATAACTAAATATAATTTATAAGAATGAAAAAATTATCAAATCAATATAGTCAAATTAATTGTCCTTTATACGGGTTCAGTTCTAATTAATAGTAAAATATTATAATATTAATATATATTCTCTTAGTTCAATGGGTTAGAACTGCATTCTTCTAAAGTGCTAATTTTGGTTCGAGTCCAAAAGAGAATAAATTAAATAAGAATCATTTAATTATCAGATCTCCAAAGCTTAAATAAATATAAATTCTCTCTACTATAATAAGGGGACACTCAAGCCACTCAAGTTCTGTTTCCTAGGGGTTAAAATTTTTTGTTTAAAATATTAGAGTCACTATATCTAATCAATAATTTCTTCATTATAAATATTTATAGGTTTTGTATCTATGAATTTATTATTACTATCATATATAATTTTTCTTTTATTATCTGTTACAATAAGTGTATAAATTTCATCTTTAATTTAAATATAACCTTTAGAGAAATATCTATGCCATTTATCTTGATGTAATTCTAATTTTTCATTTTTATTCAATAGAGGTAATAATTTTTCAAGATCAATATTATTTGTTTTTCCTGTGAATTTTCCCTTGATTTTATATCCTTTGACTTTAGTATTTTTCTTATAAGAAGTAATTCCACTGTAAACCTTAGGTGCTAAAACCAAAATTTTATCAAATATATGTTCTAATTTCATTTTACCTAATTCTTTACCTATAAATTTAGGTTCCAGTGGTTTATTAATATCAATACTGTCTGTATCCGTATAAAATAGTGTAAAATCATCTCTATTCTTGAATTGAGACATATGAATTCTTGCGAAAGCTGTTACGGCTGCAGAAATAGGAATAGAAATGTTCAGTATTCTATCCCAATCATTATCACATTTATCATCAAAATAAGAAATTAAATCTTTACCATTATCTAAATGTAATATATCTGTAACTATTTTATTTTTACTAATTGATATAGCTTCTAGAGAATTAGAATCTAGGATAATATGATTTTCCATATACGGACTCATTCCAAATCTACCATATAAACTATTCAACAATAATTTACTAATTATATAATCAGGTCTATCTTTAGAACTATTAACTTTTAAATTATATAAGAAATCAACATAATCATTAAATATATATTCCTTATCTAATAAATATCCTCTTAAAGCTTTAAATGTATAACCATTTTTTAAAGCATTAAAAAGTTCTTCTGACAAATAGGACCCTAATCATTTTCCTGTTGGAGCAATAGTTCTTAACCCTTTATCAGTTTTCATTCTTTTTAATAATATAGGATTATTTAATCCATCAGGACTACTTATTTTACATTCAAAGAATCCATATGCATTAGGATTAATTTGTAAAATATCTCCTTCAAAATAAATAGGATTACCTGTTGGCATTGGATACTCTTTCATCACATAAGGATATAATGAATTTACATCATATCTATAGATTTGTTCTCCTTAAGGTTTATATACAACTGTAGCTCCTCCAGTATAACTTTTTTTTATATCATCATAGATCTGTCCAGTTATTAAAGGAATTTTGCTATCCCCTAAATATTTAACTCTAAATATGGCAAAAGCTAATGAGGATAAAGTAGGATATTTTAATATATCTAATCTAAATAATTTATATTTTTTTTTACTAAATTCATTTATAACTTGATATAAACTTATACAATCTTGTTCACAATATTTTATACATTCAGATTTTTAATCCCAATTATTAGTATCAAATTTTGTACAATAATTGTTATAATCATCCAAACTAATTTCATCTTCATTAAAATATTTATATTCAGGTATTTTTCCAATATAATTTAATTTTATGTCACTATTATTAACAAATAAATGAGGAAATAAACCTTTCTGTTGAACCTTAAAATTAATGGCCAAATCTTTTAAGGATGCTGGTAATAATAAGTATGATTCTCTAAAATATAATATATATTTATTATCAAATTTAAATTTTAAATCTATAAAATTACCATGATTAATTATTGGTTTAATATCATTACTTAAATCTGATAAAATATGTAATTAAAAGACACTATCAAAATATGAGAAATTATGAAAAAATACTTTATATTGGTTAAATTTTCTCTTCATTACAAAATTAAGAGCTGTAATTAGCATAATTTTCTCATTAGGATAATTTGTTAAATAAAAAGAATTACAAATTTTACCATCATAAATACTAATACAATATGGACTATTAATATTATCAATATTTCTAGTTTCAAGATCCATTACAATAAATTTATCACTTCTAAAAATATTTGGTTTTATACTTTTTAAAAAAGAGGTCTTTCTAATAATTTTTTTTATCTTCAAATCACTATCAATATGATAATTATCAAATATTTGAACATGGAACACTAATGTAGATTTAGGTTTAAATACCAATACATAATTATCTGAAATATACTTATATTTCCCCCATTCACTCCAATCCATTGTAGAAGGTAACTTTGTATAACCACTGAAACTAAATGAATCTTTTTTGTCACCAGTTATATTTTTATGAGAGATAATTTTAGATTGTGTTATTTCAGATGTTTTACTTAATATTTTATAATTATAAGTTATAGATACCACTGGTTTTAATTTATATTCTTCAGATTTTAAATCCCAAAACTCAATAAATATTGATAATCTATCATTATAATCATTTTTATCTGCTGTTTGTAAATAAGAAATTGATCTATAATGATCATCATTAAATTTAACTTTAAATTGAATATGAAATTTTTGTTTATCATCTAAATGATTAGCTATATTCTCCCAAAATTCATAAAGTGAACCTTCAATCATAAGATTAATTAATAATTGATTCTGTAATGGTTTATAATAATCATTCCAAACTCCTATATTTAATATATTACTATTGTTCATAAAATTAATTTTTTATTTTTAATTTAAATTAAATATTTTATTTATAACAAATAAATTTGATTACGAGTAATCAGTATTGAACTGATGATATCTACTTGGAAGGTAGATGTTATACCACTTAACTATACTCGTTTAATATTTATATTCATTTTATAATATTAATATAATAAAGACTCTTTTAATTTATATTTCTCTTTATAGTTATAATAATAGTAATATTTATATGTATTAATATTCATATGAATGGTGAATTTATTTCCCTATCCTTTTGTTTTTTATAAGTAAAAGAAATAAAATTCTATTTAACTAAGAGCTTCTTTATATTTGTGAATATTTACCTTTTATTATTATTGTCTCTTCAAATATTATATATTTATAATTATATTTATATTTAGAATTATATTTATATTTATAATTATATTTATATTTATATTATTAAGAAAGGGATAGGATTGAGAGGTCCCGTTTTTAAAAATTCAAATTTACTTATATCTCCTATAGAGAGAGATTTTAAATTTCTATTTATTTAATTTATTTTTTTGTTTAAATAATTCCTTTAGAATTAATACTATGGGTATTTTTTGGATATATTATATAATATTCAATTTTTTTGTGTGTGTTGTTTTATTTATTATTATAGGGGTTATTATTCCTCTCCTTATTTAAAAATAATAACCAAAACGGGTTCTTTAATTCTTCTCTCTGTAATTTGTTTATTGTATCAATAACTAATATGTTTAATGGCTATTACTCTTTTAATAGAAAATAATCAAATATTATATTCCATTATAAATATATTAATTAAGATATTAGGGAAGATAACAACATGGTTATTTTTATTGTTGTGTGTTGTTATTTGTTTATATAAATATAAGCAGATTTTGTTTTGTTTGAATCATTGTTTAAATTAATCTTTATAATTTTAACTTATTTTTTGTATTTAATAACTAGGGTCAGATTATAAATTAATAAAAATAAATAATAATCTAAAATTCTCAAATATATTTTAAATACTTCATGACTTAATAGTTAATTTACTTAATTCTTCTAGTTACTTAACCCTATTTAAAACAAAGGAAGATAATTTAGGAGATATTTTTTTATCTAAATTATAAATTATAAATTATAAATTATAAAATATAAAATATAAAAAGATATTGTTTTTTTAATAAATCCTCATATAATTATAAAGAAAGAATACAAACAAAACCCCAATAATGGTAATAAATTAACTAATTTTATATATATATATAGATAAAGAGAGATATAAATTATAATGACCCAAAATAAGAAATAAAAAGACCTAAAGGAATTAATATTTAATGATTTTATATTTATTTGTTATATCTATCTTTAGTAAAGATTTCTAGTATAATTTTATTAGTAATCTGTTTTACCTTATTTATTTGATTGTTTTTAATTAATTTATTTCATGATATTGAGAACTATTATCTATTAATATATAATTAGTTATTATAAATTTCACTTTAATTATTATATATAGTCTCTAGAGAATAATAAAATATAATAAGATTTACTATGACTGCTTAAATGAAGATATAATCTATAATATTTAACCATTTTATATATATTGTTAAATTTAATTATCAACCATTAATAGAGATTATCTTATAATAATCTTAATTAGGTTTTAGCTATCCACTAAAAGCATAAAATCAGAGTTAAAAAATATATATAAAATTGTGATTATAATAAGTTATATGAATAATTTGTATTATTATTAAATTTACCTCTATATTTTAGTAAAACTAAATATATAAATTGCATCCATAAAAAGAAATAAAATAGTTACAAAAATTAAATCCAATATTTAACCACAAATATTATTATAATATTAATAATAAAAGAGTATTAAATATAATATATTTTTTAAGTAAAAATAATAAATAATTTATTTTTAATATGTTAGACACTATCAATTAGTAATAAACTATTACAAATATGTTAGCCGCAGCTAAATATATTGGAGCAGGTTTAGCTTGCTCAGGACTAATTGGAGCAGGAGCAGGAATCGGAACTGTATTCGGTTCCTTAATCTTAGCAACAGCTAGAAACCCACAACTTAAAGGACAATTTTTCAATTATGCAATCTTAGGATTCGCATTGGCAGAAGCTACTGGACTATTCGCACTAATGATGGGATTCCTATTATTATATTCTTAATTTTTATCTAGCAAAGAGAAAATAAAAATAATAATTTTATTTTCTTCTAAATAAATAAAATTTTCATTCTCATATTATTTTAATCATAAGTAATATAATTGTACATTAGATATCCAATAAAAATAAAAATTAATTTAAATTTGTATATAATACCTCAGGTATAAAATAAAATAAAAAAATAAAATAAAAACAAAAAAAAAAATAAAGAAAGACTAACAATATTATTAAATAAAAAACAAAACAAAAACAAACAATCCCCAAAACAAACACAAAAATTAATGAAAAATAAATAATAAATAATTTAATAAATAAAATAAATAAATAAAAAGAATTAAATTAAACAAATAACCAACCCCCCCCCCCTATAGCTCAATTTTACTTTTTTGTTTCTACTTTAATAAAATAAGAATTAAATTAATTAAAAAAACAAATAACCAACCCCCCCCCTATAGCTCAATTTTACTTTTTTGTTTCTACTTTAATAGATAGAGATAAGTCTCTCTTTACAAAAAAATTAAGTCTTTACTAGCCTTAATTATGGTTTTCTTTCACTTAGTAGGTGAGAGTCATAATCTCAAATAGTTTAGGTGTGCTAGCCCCTCACTGAAATTATTCCTTTAAGCAAGTTAACTTCTGGTTAAGGTTGGCTCCACTTAAGTGTTTCTTATTTTCACTATTATATAATTAATAATTTAAAGATTTTGTTAATTCCGTTAAGCTGTAATATTTTAGTGATATAATAATGACCATATTTATAATATGATTATATATATTTTTTTTAATGAAGGTACTGAAGGGAGTCATAATTGCGGGGTTCTGTTCTAGAATATTTTTTTTTTAGGAGTTATAATTTAATCTTATTAAAGGAACTAAACAATAATGTTCCATAATTTCCTTTTGATATTGACTGGCAAGATAGGAAGAAAATCCCTATTTATTGTACATCCTTGTATAATAATTTATTAGCTATAAATTTTATTTTTTCTAATTTATATTTGAGTTAAATATAAATATTGGACACTTTGGTTGACTTCTAAATTTTATTTCTTTAAAAATAGCTACAACAATAATGATATTAATAAGATTTTTTAAAATAAAAAGAAAATTTGCCTCTATAATTAATAATTGCAAGGACTTTGTTAGTATACTTCTAAATAATAGTTTCTGCAAAAATGAAAAAATTAATATGGTAATTAATATAATTTCATATATTTTTTTAGGTATTATATTTATTTATGTGGGATTCTAAAATATTTCAAATATTCCAAATATTTATATTTTCTATATTTTCTTTTGCTATAGCTATTTTTATTTCTGATATTTTGAAACTTTCTAATAATAAAATTATTAAAATTCTACAAAAATTTGTTTTTATTAATAGTAGTATATTAGCTTTTATTGGTTTAATTTTATTTGATATTTCTATATTTAATACAGTAGTTTGTGATAGTGATTCTTAAACTGATGATAAAATTAATAATGAAGAAATAATTAAAAAACAAAATAAATATATAAAAAATAAAGATATTGCACAAGTAACATTTGATATAGATGATAAAAATCAAGAATATTATATTATAGTTTTAAATTTAAAAAAGATGTTCTTGAGACTGTCATGGAAAAAGATAAAGAATTACTTATGGTAGGAAAAAAAGATATTGCACCTAAATTAGGAATCAGAGCACCAGCAGGTAAAGCAGCAGCTGAAGTTTTCAAACTTACCGGTGGTATGGCGGCTGCACCTAGAATAGCAGCAGTAGGAGCTACTGCTTTTGCTATGGCAGCTGTGACAAAAATTGGAATAGAACTTGGTAAAGTTGCAATGGAGAATAAAAAAATAGAAATTGATATTGATGCATCTAAATTAGATGATATTGATTACTATAGAAGATATTCATCTTCTGATGGTGGATTTATACATTCTTTATTAGTTAGAAGATAATGAAATACCTTTAATTACTATGGTTAATGGATTATGCTATTTAAATTACATAGATTTTAGCTTAATTTTAGGTTTCTTATCACTATTTGTTAGAAAATTTTTAAATAGAAAATTTAAAAGAATTATTTTAATTTTAAAAAATAAAGATATTAAAAATAAAGTAGTTGAAAATATTAATGAAGATAATATCAGTTTAAATAAAGCATTTAATACTGTAGATAAATATACAGATTATATAATTGTATTTATATTTATATGTTTATTTTGGATTAAGATTATAAATATTTATTTTAGTAGTCATTTATCTGAAAATATTGATAGTTTTGTAAAGGTGTATAATCATATTATAAACAATAGCTTTTTGTGTTTATTTCCTATAAATAATGAATATATATTTCAAATTTTTATTTATGTAACCAGAAAAAGAAGTATAGAAATAGAAAATTTATTTTCCCCTTTTCATATCTAACTGAAATGAAATTTATTAATATTTTGATGTTAAATTTAACAAAAACAAAATAAAATTAATTCTAAAATAAATAAAATTACCTCTAAGAATAGAATATTAAATATTAAGAACAAGACATTAATAGGTAAATAACTTAGTTTCTCTGTCATATAGTACTACCACCAATTTCAAAATTGCTGCAATGGAACCAATTTTCTTAGTACCCCCCTATAATTATAGGTTTATTTATATTTACTATTAGTATTTTATTGGCTTTCATGGATGTTCCTCTGCTTATAAGTAGTTATCAATTAACTTCTGATTGGACAGGAATAGATATTCCTGATTATATATATATTTCAAAGAGAATTCTACCACTAACTTCAATTAAATTTAAGATTAAGAGTACTAATTTATCTAATTTAAGTTTAGCTTCTTAATTTAATAGTCCTATATTTAAAGAGCAATTCTCAATTCTAAATAATAATTCTATTAATCATGAATCTCAAGTAAGAATAGAATATTTTTTTTACTTTACAAAATCAAGCTTTAGAATAAACTAAATTAAAACTATCTACTAAAGATAATACTAATAATCAGATTAACAAACCACTAACCTCTAAATGGATAGAGACAAAATCATAATTATATAAAAATAAAATAATTAATAATTATAAAATTAAATTGAATTTAATGAACAATAAATTATCTAGTTTAAAATAAAATAATAATCAATCCATTTGTTAAATGTTAATATTTGTTTGTTCATGTTTAATTTTACCTAATTCTGAACCAATATATTTAACCTCTAATGGTTTATTAATATAAATACTCTCAGTTTCAGTATAATATAAGGAAAGATCCTTCATAGTTTTAAATTGACTCATATGAATTCTTGATGAAACTATTATTGCAGCAAAGATAGGAACTGAAATATTAAGATATGTTTTACCTTCTTCTTCTGACCAATCATGATCATCAAAAAAGGATAGTAATTCTTTATCATTTTGTAACTCAACAATATTAGTAATTATTTTCTTTTGTTGAAGTAATAAAAATTCATTATGATTAACAATTTTATGATTTTCCATATGACTATTCATTCCAAATCTCCCATATAAAATATTTAATTACATCTTAGAGTTAATATAATCAGGTGTATCTCTAATACTATTCATTTTCAAATTATATAAGAAATCTACATAATCACTGAAGATAAATCCTTTATCAAATAGATAACCTTTTAAAATATTAATTTTATAGCCATGATTCATGGAGTTATAAATTTCCTCTGAGAAATAAGTACTTGTCCATGTACCCAATGGGGCCACAGTTCTCACCCCAGTCGATAACCTTGTTTGAAGTAGAGGAATATTCATATTTGTAAGTGCAGTTATTTCTACTTCAAATAAACCAAAAGGTTTATCCAGTATATCCTGAACCTGCCTGAATTTTATTGATCTCACCTTCAAAATATATAGGATCTCCTACAGGGATCTCAAATTTATTTATTACAAAAGGGTATAATGAATTAACATCATATCTGTAAATAGGATTACCATCTTCTGATATAGGTTTATATACATCTACGGATCCCCCTGTATAACCTTTTTAAGTGGAGTAAATAATTCTCCATCAATTAAAGGAATTTGACTATCACCTAAGAATTTAGTTCTTAAAATAGCAAAGGCTAATGAAGATAAAGTAGGATATTTTAAGATATCCATTCTAAATAATTTAAATATTTTGAAATTAAAGTTATTGATAATTAGATAAAGAGTAATACAATCTTGTTCAGAGTATTTAATAGTTTCATTTCTGAAATTCCATTTATTATCTTTGTAATTTGAACAATAGGTAATATAATCCTCTTCAGATAAATGTTTGAAAGATTCAAATTTAGGGATAGGTCCATTATAATCTAAGGAGATATCCTTATTATTTACAAATTTGTAAGGGAATAAACCTTTGTCATCAATATTAAAATTAATAGCTAAGTCTTTTAAGAATGCTGGTAATAATAAATATGAAACTCTAAAATATATAGAATATTGATCATTGTTAAATTTAAATTTTAAATCAATAATTCTTCCATCTCTGATTATAGGTTTAATTGTTTTACTTAATGAAGAAAGTATTTTTAATAAAAAGAGACCATAAAAAATAAGAGAAATTATGTAAAAATATTTTATATTGATTGAATTTTCTTTTCATTAGAAATTTAACTGCTGCAGTTAACATCTCATCAGAATTAATATAATCTGCTAAATAAAATGAGGTTGCAGATTTACCATCATTAATTGATACTGCTTAAGGAATCATTGTCTCATCTATAGTTCTAGTTTATAATTCCATAGTTAGTAAATGAGGACTAAAGAAACCTTGAGGATATAATGGTTTAAGAAATTTAGTTGATTTTTTAACCTTTTTAAGTATTAAATCACCAACAATAAATATATATTCCTGATTTTTAATGGTTCTAGTAAAACTATTTAATTTACCATGTTCTATCATTTTATCTGTGAATTCTAGTAATATTTTATCTTTGATTTGAAGTTTAACTTTAAGTTCTTTATCAAATATTTGAATATTATAAATTGAATTAGAATTATTTTTTTTTTTTAATTTGTGCAAAGGAATCTGAGTTAAATAATAGTGTACCCCAATTCATAAAATCTATTGTAGCAGGTAAATTATATCCCTTAAAATTAAAACTATTAGGTTTATCTTTAAGGTTAATGCTTCTATTAATTTGACTAGATTTTGTTATTTGATTGTTATCTAAGAATTTATAACTAAACACTAGAGGAGAGGGATTTAAACTTATATAATCATGGTCTCTTATATCCCAATATTCAAGAAATATCTCAGATAATTCATTAAATTCTCTTAATTTAACAGTTTGTAGATAAGATACAGATCTAAATTGATTATCAAATTTAATTTTAAATTGTATTAAGATTAGTGGATCTAAAGAGAAAGTGATATTTTATTATATATTGATTTTAGAGGTGAAAAGATATGGTGTCTGGATAATAAATTCTTATCTAATTTTAAATAATAATCAATCCATTTGTTATATATGATTTTGTTTGTGTTCATTTAAATTTTTGTGTTTGTTTTTGTTTAAGTTTATATATAAAAAAGAGGCAATAAAAGGAAAATTTAAAAATAACCTCTAAATATTTTAAATTATATTAATACTAATAATCTATTTGGTTCTATAATATGTATTCCCACTAAGGTTAAAATTAATCCACCTAGAGGTAATGAATATTTAACAATTCTTTTTATTAAATGCTCTCCTAATTCTGCTACTTCCCTAGTATTATTATTAAGAATATATTGAAGAATCATAGATGAGTTTCTAGAACCCACTTCAGGATTAGAATTTAATATTTGATGAAGAATTTCAACATCTTTATTAATAGGGTAAATAAATTCAGAATAATTGTTAAATCCATTAATCTTATAAATTAAATCTATTGTTTGATTAAGTATTAGTACAATATGATCATTTAATAAAGGGAAATTATATATTAATCTAGCTAAATCATTACTCATTTGAATAGATTGAATATGGGGGATTTATTTTTTAATATTATTTACATAAAGGGTTTTCCTATAGTAATAAAATAAAATAATAATATAAAAATTTTAATAATTTAATACATAATACAAAAATATTTTAGAACCTATGACACAAATAAACAAACCTATTCAACTTACTATTAATAATATTTTAACAGAGTTACTCCAAAGTATTATATAACGATTTATTAAAAATTTTAATATAGTCCCGATTTTATTATTAGGTATATATTTATTATAATCTAGTGAAGTAATATATTTTACAATAAATATATTTAATATAATAAATAAAAACATTAATTCAGCAGTAGCTAATTGATTAATTTCAGGTAACAGATTTAATGGAAAGTCATTAAGCGCTACGCGATTATCATTTAAATTACTTATTATATTTAAATTATTATTATTATTACTTGAATTATTAGAATTTAATATTTTACCCACACCAACAGTTAGAGCTTGACTAGCTAACCAAGTTGCAGGACCTGCAGCGACCTTAACACCCGGACCACCAGGTATTTGTTGCGCAACCTTTAAAGCTAAAGTGCCACCACCAGCAACACTAGCTGCTGCTGCTAAATTCTTTAAAGATGAACTAGGAATATTAACACTTAAATTAGGATGAATTATATTTACAGTCCCATCAGCTTTTACAGTATTATTATTAACACCTGAATCTGACATAAATTTAAATAAATCCATATCAAAGAAAGAATGATCAAAACAAATTAAAGAGACACCCAAATAACTAATTAACATCAATATTAAAAAAATTATACCAGTTAATATAAAAACTATATAAAAATAATTTAAACCTATAAACTTAAAATAAAAATTTTTAATTGAATTACCTAAATAATTTTTTTTAATCAAATAATCTAAAATAAGAAAGGACAAAAAGGAGAATAAAGAAAGATATTTTACGGAAATCATTTTTATTTAATTTTGTTTTTTTTGTTTGTTTTTGTTTGTTTTCACAATATAGTTATCTCGTCTACTCCATAATAATATTTTAATCCAAATAGGGAATCCTAAATGATTATTACTTCATAAAAATTATCCGGATTTATATTTTTATAATTATAAGATAAATCTAATTTTAATATATTTTTAATCTAAAATAATTATATACTAGCTATAAAATGGTAAGTGGCTATATAAATTTAAGATTGTTTTAGTAATTTTATACATCTCTCTAAAGTAATCCTATTGAATTTATTTATTAAATGAGATAATTTTATATTATTTTTAACTGTCTTAGGATTAATCATACTTTTAAGATCTCTTATTACTGGGGGACTATCATTAATTGATTTCTCAATTAAATCAGTATTCCAATTTGACTTAAAATTATTTATTATATTTATGGGTGTTTCATCTTTCACTTCTAATAATCCACTCATTTCCTTAGGAATGTAGATTACACCATTATTTCCAGTTCTAGGAGAATCTAAAATTAAATGTTTCATATCTTCAATTTTACCTTCATTACGTAATATATTCATATCAGTTACCTCTTCTTTCCATCATACTATTGAATCAGAATTAATATCTAAGGTTGTTTTAATTTTATTATTCTGTAATGGTCTTAAATATGTTCTAATTAATTCAATCATAAAGATCCCAACCATATCTCTAGTTATCTTACCATCATATAACCTCTTTATACTACTTATGGATTTAGATTCCTGAGACGGAAAATCCTCTTCATTAAGATTCAAATATTCATTGTCACTAATCTCAATTAAAGGTCTGTCTCTAAATTTATTACATTCAGAAATGAATTGCTCATAATGTCTTTGATAGTCGTTAACAGTCTTTTTTACTATCAAATGACGTAATAATCAGGTAAAACAGACATTCGGATTATAATTAAACACGTAAGGATTTACATACTCCAAAGCTGTGGATTCAAATTTATTTGCTATGTGATCATTAATCAGAGGTTTCTTACCAAAAAATACTAAATTTGGATTAAATAAATGTCTTTCTATTTGAGCTGTTCTATGGTCAAAATACAATAGTACGGCAAAACCTTCAGGTAAATAATGTTTTTCACCAGTTAACTTTCCAGCCGTAGTTAACTCTCTCCACTTATACAGATTAACCTTCTTTAATCCTTTTCTGAAACCAATTATTGTTCCTACCAAATTATCATTCCCATTCAATAAATAATCTCTCAATAGTTTTGTCTTTAAAACTGGATTATAATTAATATTGCTTTTTATATTCATCTTATTATTTTTATTTTTATTATTTGTCATTCTTTTATTTTTATTTTTATTTTTATTTATTTTATTAATTTCTCACACATTATTAACCTCAACATTTTCAATTTTCTGTTAAATGTTATTTCCCGGGTATAATGGAGAATCTAAATAAACTAGTTGATTTTTGATTTTCTTCTTTTAAATTTTAATACATCTACTACTTCATATTTTACAAAATATTCATGGAAATCTAATTTAACCAATGGGGGAATCCCCTAAAATTCTCCTAAATCCTTAATATTTTTCCATTCTAATTCTAAATCCCTATATTTTTTTTCAGCAAATTTTGAGTAGTTAGTTGATTTTATACTAATATTTAAATCCTTAAATGATTTATAAAACCTAATTGGAATATATTTTGTAATAGTTTCCCCAATAGAGATTGAAATAATTTCATCCAATATTAATGAGTATCTTTTAACTCCAGCAAACACAGAATAATCTTTATATGTATACCACTTGTTGGGTAGATATAAGCTAGATTGTGATGTCATTTTATCATTGTAAATGTGGGAACCATATTGTTTAATTCCAAAGAAATACCCTTCAGTTATAATGTTACCTTCTAATTCATCTATCCTTGTCCTAATTCTTTACCAACTAGATTGTGCTCTAGAGATTTAGTAGTGAATATTGAATCTGTGTCAGTATAAACTACTCCTTCATTATTAATGTAGGGCATCATAGAAATTCTAGCATAATGATGTCACTGCTGAGGCTAAGGCTATATTGCTCTTAATTTGATTATAACTGTTAGATATTTCGGATTCAAAATAAATAGTTAATGTTGTTTTGACTTAGTAATACCATTATTTTTTTTCATTAATTTCTATAATAGATTTAATAATACTAGTTGATAGATATTTAGGTAGTTCATGTTTGTAAATATTAATAGTTTGAATAACTTCCTGTCTTCTACCGAATATTCCATACAGCTGATTTAAATGCATTTTTGCAATGAATCTAGTAGCTCCTTTAGAATTTGTCTTCTTATTATAAAAATGGTCAACATATTCATTAAATAAATAGGTTTGACTATATTCATAGCCACTAATCAAGTTAATTTTGTAGCCATATTTCTGAACAGCCAACAACTCCTCACTAAAATAAACTTCTATCCAAGTACCTGTTGGGAATATAGTTTTACCTTCATGTTTATATGGGGTCTCAATATATTTTTAGGGGTAGTAATTTCAGCTAAACAAAAGCCAAATAAATTCTCTAAATTCTCTCACTCCTTGTTTCATTTAATATTTAAAAGGAGCATTGGTTTACACATAGCAAAAGGATATAAAGAATTAATATCATAGTAATATATATTTTCAGCATATTCATTAAAGTAATCTGTGTGTCCTCCAAAGTAAGATTTTCTAATAAAATTATCCTCAGTTCCTTTAAGGATTGGTATCTCCACTTCTTGAAATTTGTTTCTAAATATTTTAAGTGATAGTGTTGATGTAGATAGAATGGAGGTAATATCAATGTTATACTGTGAAATATATATTTTCTGTGCTTCAACCAATGCTTGGTATAAACATATAGAATCTTGAAGACTGTATCCCTTAAATTTGTTAAATAAAGGTTTGTTGTTAAATAAATCAAAATTATTGAAGTTCTGGTTAAATTTAGAAATTTTACCTTCAACACCAAATACTTCACATAACTTGTCTAGCTCAACATTAAATATTCTTAGGGAATCCAAAAATGTGATTTGTTTATTATTTGAGTTAAGTGTTATTTTAATGAATTTGTTGAGGTGATCAATGAATGTACTGATTGTAGAAGGTTCAAAAAAATGGGATAGTAAATTATAAGTGAAATAACCATCAAAGGAGCCTAAATTATGTAAAAATATGTTTTTAACTAGGTGATTATTATTAAGAATATATGCAAAAAATCACTCCATAATTCTTCAACAGCTTTATTTACAGAATTAATATCTAATTGTTCAGGTAGCTTAATTACAAACAATTGTTTATCTTCTTCACAAACAATAGATCTGGCTACAGGAATCTGTTTTCTGTTGAATTCCATTGTTTCTAAATCCATAGCTGCAAAGTCACTAGGTTGAACAGGAATATTTGTTTTAATAGGTGAAATATTGTTAGTGTGATAGCCTCTTATATTTATTTTAGGTATCATTAAATCTCAAAAGGATTTTAGAAAGCCATAGTTAGTCTTTCTTTGTTTCATTTTATAATTGGATAACATGGATTTAATTATTTTAATATGATAATTTCTTAGATCATCCATATTCCAAACCAAGATTTCAAATAATGGAATCATTTCAGATGGATAAGTTGAATCATTTGAGTAATTAGTATTTATGTGATCTTTAATTTCAACAAATCTAGGGTAACTTTTCAAAAAAATAAATATAGCTCTTAGTATCTGTTTGTTGTCTAATAAGTAGTAGTTAGTTAAAGTAAAGGTAAAGTATCTACCCTCCTTGTCAAATCTAGTCTTGATTAAAGTCACATCTGGATTCCCATAATCAAATAGTTTATGTTTCAAATATTTTGTACCACCACTTTTAATATTAAAAAAAGAGTTAATAAGTTTTTTCATTTTATTTGTTTATGTTTTGTGTGCTCTCCAACTCAACTTATTTCAAGTTTAATTTATCCCACTCTGTGGGACTCCATTTGGAGACTTCATTAAAATCTAATGGAAAATGATAAATGTCTAAGAGTGGGTCCTGAACAGGATCTCCGTTTATCAAGAGGAGGGTGGTGAAAAGTCAATTGACCATACCCTTTCCCAAACCACTTGTCTCCTATTCTCTATAATCTGAAAACTGCTCAATATATCATTGATAGGAATCCATATAATAGTAGGAGAAGCCCGCCGGAGAGTGTCCCTACACTGTTTTGTGTTTTGTGTTTTGTGATTTGGAGGCGTGGGGGGATATACCAGATTAACTTATGTATTTAGTGAATGGAATGTTGTATCAAGTTCCTCAATAGAAAAACTCCCATATATTTTCAACTTTTAATTTAATTAAATTAATGGATAGATCCTACAAATCTCAAATATAATTTAAAAGTATCGATGACAATATTGTTATAACATCAAAAATTAAATTATATATTAAATATATAAAAAAAAGTATTTCAAAGGGGTTATTAAGGAAAACTAAGGCAAATTTATAAAAAAGGAGGTTATAAACCAAAAGCTTCAAGAAATATACACTATTTTCTGATATGAACAAAAGCGATCCTAAGGTAAACCTTGTTTAAACAAATACTTCCTGAAGTAAAACATTTTATTAGGGAAAGGAAAGGAAATCAACCGAGACTCTGAAAGTAATGGTGAGTGAAATCAGATTAGCCTAAATTAATATTATAAATTGAATAACTTAATTATCTTAATTAAAGAGTGGATCTTTTGATTTATCAATGGAAATTACTTATTATTAAGTATATATTAGTTAGCATCTTTTTTTTTAATAATGGTTTAAGTACCATAATAAGAAAATCTTTGCTCCAAAGAAGGTTCTAAAATTCTAAGTCCTGTAGATTTATACTTTAATTAAAAAAAGAATAAATTAATAGATATAAAATTATTTAATTAGAAATAAAAAATAATTTGTTAAGTTATATTTTTTAAATAAAAAATCTCTAATTAAATTCTTTAATTTCAATAATCAATGTTCTTGTTTAAGTATGATGAGAGAAAACTTGTCAGAATATAGGGGAACCATCCTCTAAGGCTAAGTATTATAAATTTAGCGATAGTGAATAAGTACTGTAAAGGAAAAGTTTGAAAAGCGAGTGGTATACAAAAAGTGAATTTTTAAACCTTTTATTTTAAATATTTCATTAATTACAACTAATTTGGAATTCCTTAATTGGATCTCAAATAAAGTATAAAAATATAAAATAGGAAAAATAAAGATTAAAAATGAATCGATGAAATAGATCATGAATTAGTAACTCTATAAGCAGTCGAAATTCTACTTTAAGAAAAAGATGAAAGAATGACGGCGTACCTTTTGCATAATGGGTCAGCAAGTTAATAGGAGTAGCAAGGTTTAAAGCCCTAGCGAAAGCGACTGGACTATAATATTAAAAAACAAAAACAGTACAAAAAAGTATAAATATAGTGATGGATAAGTTACTTCTATTAGACCCGAAGCCAGGTGATCTTACCAAGACCAGATTATAATGGATCGAACGGGTGAATGTTGCATAATTCTCCGATGAGTTTTGGTAAGCGGTGAAATGCCAATCTGACCTGGTGCTAGCTGGTTTTCTACCGAAACATATTTAAGTATGATGTCTACACAAAATTTATGGAGGTACAGCAAGGCAATTCCCAACAAGTTTAAGAGTTGTGATTAAAATTAAAAATAAAAAAATAAATCACTTCAATCTTTTAGGCGTTTAGGTTGTGGGGACCTCGGAAATCTTACCTTTGGAAGCGAATCTCGGAATTACATAAATTGGTGGTAGATATTCAGACTACTCATGCTAAGTTGGGTAGTCAAGACGGAAACAGCCGAGAACACTGATCAAGGTCCCAAATGATTGTTAAGTGAAATTAAGGATGTAGCAATATCATATACAGCTGTGAAGTGAGCCTGGTAGTCGCTACTTATAATGATCGTATGTAACAACGCATCAGCAGTCTAGATAGTAGCACCGAAAATTTAACGGGTCTTAAACAATCAACCGATATCGTGTTGATTTTGAATAAAATTATTTAAATTGATAGTTAATATCTTTTCAATTTATTCTTAATCTAGGTAGTAGAACATTCAGTCAAACTAATAATAAAATAGTGTTTCATTGTTTTTTAGGTTACTGAAGAGAGAATGCTGACATGAGTAACGTAAAAAGAAGTTATAATACTTCTCGCCGAATACAAAAGGGTTGCAAATTGGAAAGGTTAATCCGTTTTGTGTGAATGCGGCCTCTAAGGACCAAAACCAAAGTTTTGGCTGATGAGTCTATAATAGAAAGTCCATTGATTTAAAATAATGGTCCAAGAAAATAATATTATAAGTCCTTTATTTTAAGATAAAATTCTTTTTAAAATTAAAATAATCTCTAAAATAAAAATATTCTTATTTTACTCATTCTATACATATCTCTAATAGTGTCTAGATAAATTTAGATTAATTAATTAAAAAATTATTATTATTTATTAGATTAATAGTCTTTGAAAATAATTTTAGATAAGTTATTATTATTAATTTTTATTATTTTTTTAATTTAAAGAATATTCTAATAGGGATAAAGATGTAGAATTTGGAAAAGCTTATTTATATTTATTTAGATTGAAATTTGGAATTATATCTTATAATTTAGGACTTTATTTTATATTTATTAAATTTGGCTAATGTGCCAGACAAATGTTAGTTATTATAATTATTTATAATATAAAAATTACAGATTATTTTAAAAATTAATCTCTGCAAATATCCTTATCTATTTGATTATAGTTGGGACTATGTGGTGATAATATAAATCTAGAAATCTATATAGGATCCTATTGAAGAGATCTTTGTCTAAATTAATTATTAGTTAGTTTAGAATATAGTCATGATTTATGATTAAATCAGGGTTTTTCATGTATATTATTTCAGATTACCAATGATTAATCTAAATTCTGACACTAAGGTTTATTTTGTTGATTTGAGTCTCTAAATTCTATATTTGAAAGATTTATTTGTTTATGTTTAAAAAATATAAATGAAAAAATTAAAATCCATTTGTCATGTCTAATGATAAAGAGAGATATTACCTCCTCCCTATTTGGATTATATTATTGTGTTAATTCCTGGTTAAAAATGTTCATTAATTTGATATTTATATAACTAGGAAAAATAATCAGATTAGTGAAATAATCAGAAAAAGATAACTATCCGGTTTCTTAATATCACATTTATCCCAAATGAATGTGTTATCACTAATTTAAGTAGATTATTTATTTTTAATTATAATTTCTCTCAAAAAAATAGATTGAAGGATATCTTTTTTATTTTGTTTAGTTTATATTTATTATTTGTTATTAGTTAATTTAACTTAACTATTTAATTTAACTTTCAATTGCTAAAATAATAACTCATTTTAAATATAACTTTAATATATTTCAAAAATATTTAAATAGGGTTTAAGAAAAAATTAAAATTTCATAAACAAAATAAATTTGTTGTTTCTATTCCTCTATTTGTTTAGAATAAATATTAGTTATTAATATTTACTAAAAATATCTTAAATATAATCTATTAAACTACCGTACCCTAAACCGACACAGGTTTGTAGGTAGAGAATACTAAGGCGTAGAGCTAAAAGTTGTTAAGGAACTCGGCAAGTTCACCTCATAAGTTTGACGAAAAGAGGGACCACAAATATAAATTAATATTTAACAGTCCGGATTGTTAAATTAATTAAATTAATTAAATAATTATATTAATTATATAAGGTGGTGGCACAAAATCGGAGGCCCCGACTGTTTACTAAAAACACAACACAGTGCAATCATTAATATGATAGTATACTGTGTGAAATTTGCCCGATGCCATTAATATAAGAGCGGTTATAGGGAACTGTGACTAATCGAAAATCTGGTTAATAGCGGTCTTAACTATGAGGATCCTAAGGTAGCAAAATCAGTTGGCCATTAAATGTGGTCCGGTATCAATAATGTAACGATGGCCTCACTGTCTCTACAACTTGCTCAGTGAAATTGAATTACACGTGCAGATGCGTGTTGCCTCCAGGGGGACGGGAAGACCCTATGCAGCTTTACTGTAGTTAGTTATCACATGAATCTAGAACAATCTTATTTAATAGTAAATAGGGAAGTCGAGAGACAATTATAATTATAATTATAATTATTTGGAAACCTTATAATTAAGATTGGGTTTATGTTTACCTTATAATTAAAAAAAAAAGGGAGAGTTGACTAATTGGCAGTTTGACTGGGGCGGTCGTCTTTAATAGAGTAGCAAAGTACATCCAAATATTTATAACATATTAGGTAATAAGACCTAAAATCTCAATTTAAGAAATAAATTAATTGTCAAAAAAAAGAGTAATATATTTAATTTAATAGTTAAATAAAAATCTTTAAGAGCCTTTAATCTGGAATTGAGATTAAAACAAATAATTTATTCTCTTTTGTTGTAATATTAAAATTTATATTAAAAGAGAAAAATAACAATTAATAGATAACTACAAATATCTTAATATTCATTATTATTTGTAAAAATTTATAGTGACTAATAAGAGATTAAGTAGCTAAAATCATTTTATTAATTAACAAATAAAATAAAAACTTTCTCTTTAGCTTCTTATCAGACCCTCCGGCTTTAGCTTGAGGGATTGTTTACTATTTTCTTTTTATAAATGTGGCCTATTAGCCTTATTTTAATTAGAATAATGAAAGCCTTAAGCCTTAAATGGTTTACTGATACAGAAAGTGAGCCCTTACTCCCTCAATACCTTTAAGTTATATATCCATATAATATAGAGGAAATAAATCTTGAGGAAAAACTATGTTTAACAAAGTAGGTAAGGGACAAGAGTTTGGCTAAAAATAATAATATACTAAAAATTTTTAAAAGGTATAGCTAGATATTGAATGGAGATCAATCAACCAGTGAAGGGTTGCGCAGAGTTCAATGGCGGTAAGCATGCTTAACTGAAAGACCTAAAAGTCACACAGATACGTAAGTAGGGCATAGTGACCCCTCGCTATAATATGGGATAGACGGGGATCAATTAATAAAAGTTACGCTAGGGATAAATTAGTTGTTCTCAAATCTCGTAAGGTATTTGTAATAAATTGGGTGAATTGCAAAGATAACTTTAATTATAATAATTAGAGTCAATTTGCAGCGAAGTTTATATTGATATAATTAATTTAAAATAAAATCAAAATTAAAATTAATTTGATATAAAAACGTTCAACGACTAGGTAGTGAGTAGTATCAAACAATAATCTACCCACGAGCGCCCAACATCTGTTCTTTAAGATTAACTTTTAGATTAAGAGTACTTTTAATAAAATAATTACAATTAAAGAATTAGATGAAGAAATAGTCTGAACCATTAGGTGACTAATGGAAATAAAGGATAAAGAGCCTTTATGATAACATATTTGAACAGGCTGATAGCCGACGAGAGTACACATTGTCTCGGCTGTTTGGCACCTCTGAGGTTTATATCTCTAAATCTAAGAAAACTTTTTGTATTCTGTTTACCAAATTAAATAAAAAAATAAAAAATAAAATTTCCCTGATTATAAATCAATTACCAATTACTAACTAACAAAATTTTAATTATATTATAATTAATTTCTAAATTAATAATTATTTGATTAAAATTTTAGTATTCCCTCAATATCTCATTTATAATTATAGTTATTACACTATAAAAGCTTCATTGTAAGCAGAGATAGTTCTTTTTAACAAATAACTCTTAGAGCCAACAATAAAATAAACAAATAACAATGAAAAAAAATGAAATCTCCAATTTATTAAATATTAATAATGATAAAAATTTAACTCAAACAGAAAAAGATATAATAGTGGGTACTATTTTAGGTGATGGTCATATTAGATGTATTAATAATAAGGATAGTTTTAATTTAACTTATGGGTATAGTAATAAAATTTATGCTGAATTTGTTCTTCAACAATTAATAAGGTTAAGTAATTATTCTATTCCTAAGATGACTAAATCTTTAGATATTAGATATAATAAAGAACGAATTGCTTATAGATTTGGGTTGTTAATTAATCCTTCCTTTATTCCTTTTGGTAATTTATTTCTGAAGCCTTATGAAAAAGATGGAAAAATTAGTCATATTAAAGTATTACCTACTTTTGAAATTCTTTTTGAATTGATAACACCTCAAGCTTTAGCTTTTTGAATTATGGATGATGGACAAGAAGTAAAGAGAGGAGGAATCACTTTATGTACTGATAATTTTACTTATGAAGAAGTACAATTATTGAAATCTTTACTAGAAACAAAATATAATTTTACTTGTACAATACATAAAAAATTAAATAAAACTAATACTAAACTATATTACAGAATTTATATCTCAGGAAAAGATTTACCTTTATTATCTTCATTGGTAAAGGAATATATGTGTCCATCTATGTTATATAAAATTCAATATAATATAAAACCACAAATTCCTCTGAGCTTAACTAAAAAAAATATTAAGGCTAGGGAAGAAAGAGCTAGATTACGTTTATGAAAAGCAGCACATGGTAGTGATAAATTACCACCTAAAAAGATTAAAATTTTAAGTATGACTCCTAAAGCTATTAAAGCTAGAGAGAAAAGAGCTCACATTAAAAAAATAATTTAATCTTTATTATCCCAGTTCCCATTAGTTATTTTTTATTTATTTATTAAAAGATTTAAATAAGAATAAGAGTAAGAGTAATTTTTATTTTATATTTAGTGTGGAACTTTAAAAAAGATATAAGATATAATTGAAATTGAAATAAAATAAATGATAACAAAAATACAAAAACATCGGGGAATTTTAATAGAAATATTAACTTAGAAGTTGGCTATTTGCTGGAACCTCCTTAGAGCTTTTAATACTTATTATATTCATTTCTATAAAATATAATAGTGATAATTTGAAAGATTGGACAATCAGCAGGGAAGTTTAAAATCTTAGATAGTAGCTATCTATAATAGAATTTGACCCCTCAACGATCACACGCCAACATCCAGAGCTATTTACAACATACTCTTGAAACTGGATGAAGATATGATCTAACCTTAATTGAAAGATTAAGAATTATTAGTATACTTTACTAATATTATTGCGATGTCGACTCATCCTATCCTCCGGGGGAAGAAGCTTGGAAGGGTTCGGCTGTTCGCCGATTAAAAGGGTACGTGAGTTGGGTTTAATACGACGTGAGTCAGTATGGTCCCTATCTTCTGGAGGGATAAGTAGTAAAAAGGGGCAGACCTTCTAGTACGAAAGGATCAATAGGCTGTGTTTCTCTAGTGTACCAATTGTTTCTATTTTATTGTAAGGGACTCAAAGTATCTTGAAGACAAAATTAAAGAAAAATGGGGAAAATCCTTTGTAAACTGTTTAGTTTACTCTTAATAATTAATATTTATTGAGAAAAAGGTCACAATTTCAGAATGCATAGTTGGGTAGCCACAAACATAATAGATAAGTGCTGAATGTCTATAAAGCAAGAATCTAACCCCTAGATACTAAAAAATGATTAGTTTAGTTACTTTCTTGTAGACTTGATAAGAGAATCTAAAACAAGGTAATAATTTATCATTAATTAAGAAATAGAACATTTCTAGATAGGCTGCAAATGCACATATTGTAAAATATTTAGTTTAGCAGTACTAATTTATAAAGAAACTTGATGTTATAGGTTGTTACTATATTTAGTGTGTAGTCTATATTCAGAGAAGAGAATTAAATAATTAAAATAATTAAAATAATTAAAATAATTAAAATAATTAAAATAATTAAAATAATTAAAATAATTAAAATAATTAAATAGGGGGAATCTGATAATGGTAATCAGTTGTATTTGCATTACAAATATGATAGTTCAAATCTATCTTTCTCCAATCTAATTTCCAATATTAAATAGAGCCTTATTTAATAGTTTATTTTATATTATTATTTCACAAAACAAAAAACAAAAAAACTCTTTCATAATCATTTATTCTTGTCAATAGAATATTCAATTAAGTCAAGTCATATTTTTTAGTCATTATCATTTCTAATAAATTATCTTTATCTTTTAGAATATTAATATTATAATACATAGAAGGGGTTAAATATTAGCTATATCTAGATTGAATTATATTCATATTCTGACAATATATGAATTTTATCTGTTTAAATTGTTTATATTGAGATATTTCTTTCACAAAATTTCATTTTTATATAATATTATATTTAATAATAAATAAAGAAAAAGAATTAAATAATGATTCATAGAAATATTTTAAATATAAATATAATTATATAGATAAATATAAATATAAATATAAATATAATTATAATTATAAATATAAGTGTAAATATAAATGAATTTATCAAATATTATCTCTATTATTAACTATAATAATAAAATGAAATAGAAAAGAAAGAGATAGTGACATATAATAAATCATAGAAAATTTAGATATAAATTCCTTAATAAAAAGATAGAAATAATAAACCTGTTATTAACAAGGGTTTTGACAACCCTTCCAACCCTTCACTATAGGTTTTAAAGAATAAATAAGAATAGAATGATTAAATTAACAAAACAAACAATTATATAATAATAATTGGAAATAGAAAAAAATGAAATAAAGCCTCGGTTGCTTAGTGGTCAAAGCGTGATTCTGAAGAAATTGAGATGGGAGTTCAATTCTCTCCCGAGGCAACACCTAAATAAACCCTAATTCAGCAATAAATAATATATAAATATAAAATGAAAGTAAACTATTTTAATTCATCTTCTAGTTGGAAAACAATAGTAACAATGGTTTGTTAAAATACTCCTAGAGTCTAGTAATAAATATAAATATAATTATAATTATAAATATATGGGTTAGTATAGAGGCACTACATTAGATAAGCTGTTCTTTTCCAACATGCATATATTCTAGATTTAATGATTTGTGAGAGCCTTAAACAATAAAATAAATCAGCTTAATTTGCAATATGACAATAAATCCTATTTGGTCAGGTAGTGAAGAATAATTCTTAAAGGAGATATTGGTAATAGCTGTTATTTAAGAAGAGATTTCTTCAATCAAAATAATTAATATTAATAAAGGCCGATATAGTTTAATTGGTAAAACAAATTCCTTGTAAGATTTAAATATTGGTTCAAGTCCAGTTTTCGGCAAATATAATTATAATTATAATTCTAAATATAAATAAAATAAAAATATAATAAAACAGATAGAAATTCTGATTATAAAAACAAAACAATTAGTGGATATTCTTTGAGTTGTAGTTTAATTTGGAAAAACACCATTTTTTGGTAATGGTTTATATCAGTTCGAGTCTGGTCAACTCAGTTAATTTTAACCTTAAATTAAATAATTATAATATAAAATTAATAGTTTATTTAATATAATCTTAATTATTCTTATCTATTAGTTATAATTAATTTAAATATTTATCATTGTAGTTTAATTATAATTATAATTAGCTGAAAGATTTTAAATATAAAGATTTGATTTATTCTTTTGATTATTTAATATTTATCTAATCTTAATCTTTTGACTTTTATTATATCTAATTTAAATATAATATAATAATATAATATATAATTATATATAACTAATATAATAATAACTAATATAATAAAATAATAATTTAATAATTTAATAATTTAATAATTTAATAATTTAGGAATTAAAAATAATTATAAATTGGTAAATATTCATTAAATAATGAAATAGGAAACAGAACTCGAGTGGTTTGAGTGTCCCCCTTTTAAGGGGAAAGTCCTGGTTCAAGTCCAGGTGTTTTCAAATTTATCTAATAAATTAATTAATCCATTTACTTTCTCTCTCTAATTTATCCTCTTATTTATATCTGTTTAGTTTTGAGTTTTGTTTAAACAAAACAATAATTGGTCACTATTGTTCTAGCCATAATAAATTAAAATTAATTGTATTGTTTTAATTACTAGAATTAGAACTATAACTATTACTAGAATTATTTATATTTATATTTAGAATTATATTTATATTTATATTTATATTTAGAATTATAATTATAATTATTAGAAAGAGTTATATAATTAAAAGAGTTAGGAATAAATTATTAAGGTAAAAGTAAATCCTAGGAGGGCAGGTGATCCGATTGGTAATGGTGATTCTCTGTAAAAGAATTGGTTAATAACCGTAAAAGGTTCGATTCCTTTACTGCTCATCTCTTATCTTAGTTCATAGATAGAATTATATCTATAAGATCTTTTAAGTGATATAACCCCCATCTATTAATTAATCTTAACTAATATAACTAATATTTCTAGTATTTAGCTGTAGATTAGCTGTTTCTAATTATCTCCTGAATGTCCACTAGCCTCATAATTAGTCTCTGATTATATAAGATATAATTCTCTTTAATAAAATAAAATAAATATCTAGGGATCTAAGTCCTTAAGTCTAACAATAGGGGCTAGATAAATATTTATAATTATTACTATAATTGAAGAGGAATAAATTAATTAATATTAACTAATGATTAAAATAAAGACTTTAGCATAATGGTTAATGCAGTTCGCTCATAATGGATATTATAAGGGTTCAAGTCCCTTAGGTCTTATCTTGAAACTATTTTAATCTTAATCTTAATAAATAAATATAAATATATAATCTTAAAGGGTACTTGGTCGAGTCTGGTTTATGGCCTTCGTCTTGAAAACGAATACTTTACACAAAGTCGTGAGTTCAAATCTCACAGTGCCCGTATTATATTTTGATTTATTTCTTTTTTAATTATTTATTTAATTCTATGTAATAGATAACTGATAAGTTTTAATATCTTATATCTTAATTATTTGGCCTATTTCAAATATAACTAATATAATAATGAATAAATGGATTTCCTGTGTTATATCCTTTAATTGGTTTGCCTTTAAGTTTTTGTTTATATTATATTATATTATATTATATTATATTATATTAAATTATATTATATTATATTAAATAATGTTAGTAGAATAAATTATATAAAATTTAATAAACTAATTAATTGTGAATAATTGTATTTATAAAATAAATAGATTAAGATTAAGATTTATTAAATAAATTATAATATAAAAGAGAGAGAGATATAATAAACTAAATATAATTATAAATATAAATATAAATAAATAAATTATAGTATAAAAAATAATAATATATAATATAATTTACGGTGGATGACAAATTGGCCAGTCGCTCCTTTTGGGTGGGAGACATATTGCGCGTTCAAATCGCGCCTACCGTGTAAAAGAATTATTCTTTTTGTTGTTTGTTTTTAATCTCTGCCTATTTTTTTAAAGCTAATGCTACTTTTTATCTCTTATAGTAAAAGAACTTTTTTATCTCTTATATCATAATAAAAGAAAGTAAATGTAAATAAAAAGGAGTAATAAATAATTTAATTCTTTTAGTTCTCATAACTAATTATCAGAATATACTATCTTAAATTTAATTGAATCCTCACATCTCTTTTTTAAATAAAATAAATAAAATAAATAAAAATAATATAAACTAAACTAAAGATAAGAAAAATAAATTAGAAACATATTATAAAATTGAAATTAATTATTTAATTGAAAAAGAAAAATAAATAAAAAACAAAAAATAGAATAGACAAAATGAAGATAATATATAAAAATACAAATAATACAAATATATAAAAATACAAATAATACAAATATATAAAAATACAAATAATACAAATATATAAAAATACAAATAATACAAATATAGGTCTTATGGCTGAGTGGTTTAAGCGAGGTACTGTTAATACTTTTTACAGAGGTTCAAATCCTCTTAAGACCTTAAAATGGTTAATTAAAATTAAATTCTAATTAATACTACAGATTTTTAATATAAATATAAATATAAATATAAATATAAATATAAATATAAATATAAATAAAATATAAATAAATAAATTAGTTAACCATTTTACTTGATTTAACTATAAAAGAAGAAGAATAAATAAAAAAAATAAATTAAAAATAAAATAAACTAAAGAAAGATATAAAAACAAAAAATAGCGAATATGTTGAAATTTGGTAAACAATCTTCTCTTAAGCAGAAGTGGGAGGTATCCCTTAAGAGTTCAAGTCTCTTTGTTCGTAGTGGTTTCAAAGATAGTGTTCATTAATATATTTATTATATTTTTATTTATTTAAATTTATAATAAATATTAAGCGAGATAGTGTAATGGTAGCACAATAGTCTCATGATCTGTTAGTTTGGGTTCAAATCCTGATTTCGCTAGATAAAATTAATATATAATATTTATATTTATAAAACAAATTAAATTATAGAATAATAAATAAATGAATAAAGATATAATTATATAAATTAATAATTCTTTAATTCCTTTAATATTTTGGTTGGTATGCAAATATTTAATAAGATAGAATCTATTGAATTCTCAGTAGGATTAAATTAAATTAAATTAAATTAAATTAAATAAATAATAAAATATATAAGATAATAAATATAAATATTAATATAAATATTAATATAAATATGAAATATGAATATATAGTGACAAAAATTCTAATTATAATTTATAAATAAATAAATATTTACCTAAATTGGAGAAATAAATAAATATAAACTAAACTAAAGATAAATAAAATATAATTATAATTAATTAACTAAATTAAAGAAAGTAAAAATAGCTAATATAGGCTCTGGTTCTATAATAGGCTAAATAAATAAATTAATAAATTAATAAATAAATATAAATATATAATTAAACACACACAAAAAAGAGGCCTTATCAGGTCCTCCTGACTCTCAATCTTCTTTCCTGTTTCTTTAAATATTAAAAAATAAATAAATAAAATAAAAATAAATATAACAAGATATAGTTAGGGATAGTTTCTCAATATTTCTTATAAGTTTAATTGTTTTGTATCCTCAATGTTTAGGAGTATACAATTTATTTATATTTGATCTCTGAATAGGATATAGAAAATAAATTTCCTAAATTTAAGAGAATTATAAAATATTAAGAAAAATACACTCAATTCTTTATTATTCTGGAAGCATTAATAGGTTTTTTTTTTATGCTTGGTTGTTATTATTATCCTTAATTAAATATTATGTGGTGTTATTAATTTAAATTATTAATTAAATATAATATATTTTATATTTGTTTGTTTTATAATATATAAGAATGGTGTAAAATTAGAGATTACATTTAATTTAAGCAGTCAGAGAAAACATGATTATGTTTTATTTATTATTCACTAGATACTATATCCTTATCATTCACTTTAGAATTAAAAATAAATAAAAATCCTAATTATAGTGATACAATATATTAACAGTTAATAATTCTCAACATCATAAAATGAAAATAATAAAAATTAATAAATAAATATAAATTAAATAAATGAACATAAATATAAATAAATTTCAACATTTTCCTTTTCATTTGGTAGATCCTTCTCCTTGGCCAATTTTATTGAGTTTTTCATTATTAAATCTAGCCATAGGTGCTGTGTTATATATGCATGGATATTATAATGGTGGTATTATATTAACTACAGGTTTTATATTAACTTTATCAGGTATGACTCTATGGTTTAGAGATGTTATAACAGAAGGAACCTATCTAGGTCATCATACAAAACAAGTTAAAAATGGATTAATGATAGGTATAGTACTATTTATAATAAGTGAAGTGTTTGCTTTTTTATCCGTATTTTGGGCTTTCTTTCACTCTAGTTTATCACCAGCCATAGAAATTGGTGGTTCTTGGCCTCCACTAGGTATCACACCTTTAGATCCTTTTGCTATTCCTCTACTTAATACCTTTTTATTATTATCAAGTGGAGCATTTGTAACCTATGGTCATCATGCATTAATAGCTGGTAATAGAAAAGCAGCTATCAATGGGGTCTTTGCAACAATAATATTAGCAATAATCTTTACTGGTTTACAATATTTTGAATATATTGAAGCTGGATTTACAATGTCTGATAGTGTCTATGGATCAGCATTTTTTGCTTCTACTGGACTTCATGGATTACATGTTATTGTTGGTACAATTTTTATTTTAGTAGGATTCATTAGAATTATAAATTATCAATTAACAAAACAACACCATCAAGGATTTGAAGCAAGTATACTTTATTGGCATTTTGTGGATGTAGTGTGGCTATTTTTGTTTGTAGCTGTTTATTTCTGGGGTGGAGCTTAAATAATAATAATTATAATAATTATAATAATATTTATATTAAGTGATTGTCTATGCAAAGGAGATTATTTATTATAATTTAAGAATTATCTATATCTCAAATAAAGAGAAGTTATTATTAAAATAGGAAAGAATTAGGTTTTATATACCCTTTTTACTTAATCTTTAATCTTTAATCTTTAATCTTTAATCTTTAATCTTTAATAATTAATAATTAATCTTTCATAAATAACTAATCTCTCATAAATAAAATAATCATTATTAGATAAATATCTCAAAGATAAAATGATTCTCTAATAGTTTATATTGACTAGATAATAGTTTAGATAAATATAAAGATGCCACTCCTCTCTTATTAACTTTAGAATTTAGTTTGTTTTTAATCTTAATAATCCCTTATTAATCTTAAGCCTTTTAATAATAAAATATCTTATATTAGTAATATAAATATATGTTTAATAATTAAATTAATATATTATAGCTAATAATTAATAAATAATAAATAATAAATAATAAATAATAAATAATAATTAATCTTTAATTAAAAAAGAGATAATTAAGAAAAGAAAATAAAAATAATCTAGTAGTAAGTGGAATAATAACTATAATAATTATAATAATATTATGACAAATCAAATTTATATATTATTATCACTATTTTTTTTTAATAAAAATATAATATTCAATTTAATCTTTAGGGTTAAAATATAAATATAAATATAATTATAAATATAAATATAAATATAAATAATAAATAAAATTTAGAATCTTTTTGTTTTTAATATAATAGTATTAGATAAGATAAAGAATCTTAATTAATGAAGTGGAATAATATTTAATTTGAATAGGATAAATTATATGTGGTGACTTTTAAATATAAATATAAATATAAATATAAATATAAATATAAAAACTATAAAGCATTTATTAACTGTTACTATAAAGAATATAACAAAAATTATAAACTATGAATCTTTCATTATTCTTATTTTTAATAGGTATTTTAGGTTTTATTCTAAATAGAAAAAATATTATCCTTATGATCATAGCTATAGAAATAATGCTATTAGCTGTGACACTATTAGTATTAATCAGCTCTTTTGGTTTTGATGATAATGTCGGACAAACATTTAGTATATATATAATATCTATTGCTGGTGCAGAATCTGTTATAGGATTAAGTATTTTAGTTGCTTACTATCGTTTAAGAGGAACTATTTCACTAAGAAGTTAATGTATTTATCCATAATTATTTTACCTTTATTAGGTTCCTTAGTATCCGGTTTACTAGGTAGAAAAATAGGTGTCACCGGATCTCAATTCATAACCTGTACTTGTTTATTATTATCTTCCTTATTAATGACACTAGCTTTTTATGAAGTTGGTATCTGTGGTTCCCCCGTACATATAAATTTAGGTAGTTGGGTAGATTCAGAAATAATGTCTATCTCTTGGGAATTATTTTATGATCAATTAACTGTTTCCTTAGGTTTAGCTGTCTTATATTGTTCTTCGTTAATCCATATCTATACTATAGATTATTTATCCTCAGATCCTCACAATCAAAGATTTTTCTCCTATTTATCTGCCTTTACTGCCGGTATGTTACTATTAATAACAGGTGGTAATTTTTTTGTAATGTTTGTAGGTTGGGAAGCTATTGGAGTAGTTTCTTATTTACTTATTAATTTTTATTTTACTAGAATACAAGCAAATAAAGCAGCAATGTTAGCCTTTACTATGAATAGAACAGGTGATATGTTAATGAGTATAGGCTTTTTTGCAATATTTGCAATATTTGGTAGCTTAAATTATTCCTCTATCTTTACCTTAACACCTTATATGAATGAGACAGCTATCTCTATTATAGCTTTATTATTATTAGGTGGTGCTTTAGCTAAAAGTGCTAATATACCTCTTCATTCCTGGTTACCAGGAAGTATGGAAGCACCCACTCCTGTTAGTGCCTTACTTCATGCTGCTACCCTAGTGACAGCTGGTATTTATTTATTAATAAGATGTTCTCCAATATTAGAATTTAGTCCCATGGTGCTATTAATAATAACAATTATTGGATCTTCTACAGCCTTTTTTGCTGCTACTTGTGGTTTATTACAAAATGATTTAAAAAGAATAATTGCTTTTAGTACCATCTCACAATTAGGATATATGATGATGGCTATTGGTCTTAGTCAATATAATGTAGCCTTAATGCATACCGTAAATCATGCTTTCTTTAAAGCTTTACTTTTCTTAGGTGCTGGAGCTGTAATTCATTCCTTTGCCGATCAACAAGATGTTAGAAGAATGGGTGGATTAATAAAATATTTACCTTTTACATATTCAGTTATGTTAGTAGGATCTTTTAGTTTATTAGCTACTCCTTATCTGACAGGATTCTATAGTAAAGATTTAATATTAGAATTAGCTTATGGTCAATATAGTTTTTCTGGTATGTATGCATTTATTTTAGGTTCTCTTACTGCTGGTATTACAGCCTTTTATAGTTTTAGATTAATTAGTCTAGTATTCTTAACTACACCTAATGGTCAAAAACAATCCTATTTAAAGACTCATGAATCTAATATAGCAGTTATTATACCTTTGTTAATTTTAGCCTTATTTAGTATTTTCTTTGGTTATATATTTTCAGATTTATTTGTAGGAGTGGGTTCAGATTTCTTTGGAAATTCTTTATTTACTCATCCTAATCATATCTCGCTAATTGAAGCTGAATTCTCAATTAATCCTATTATTAAATTATTACCTGCTATTTTTAGTATGACTGGGGCAGCTACAGCTATATTTATGTATCATAAATCTCCAGAAGTGATTATTAATTTAACTGAAACTAATATAGGAAAAAAAATATATAGTTTCTTAAATGGTAAATATTTTTTTGATGTTATTTATAATCATTTTATAGTCTCAGCTGGATTACAAACTGGTTATTCAATTTCTAAACAAATAGATAGAGGAGCTATAGAATTATTAGGTCCTTATGGTTTAACTAATACTTTAACAAACACTGGAATGAATATTGCTAAATTAGATACAGGAATTATTACTACTTATTCACTTTATATAACAATTGGTTTATTAACTTTATTATTTTTAATCTTTGCTCCAGTATTAATAGATACAACTATGTTTTCTGAAATTAGATTATTAATTATATATTTGGCTACATTAGTTTTATCTACAACTACTTCTAATAAATAAGCTTAAACTAAGAGATTAACCCCCCCCTATTAATTAAGTTTATAATTTAATTTATCTTATCACAGCTATAGAATTAGATTTAGATTGATTTGGTTAGTTTCAATATATAAAGATTAATAATTGATATCTTACATTTATTGGGTTTCTTTTTTTATATTTTATATTTTATATTTTATATTTTATATTTGATATAAAGGGTTTTTAGTAAAAGGACATTCTTTATGTTTAATTATATTCTTAAAATTAAAAGAGAAGCTAAATAAAGTTAATTAGATTAAATAAATATTAGTTTATAACTAACTTTGATATACAACCTTAATTTATTCTCAACAATCATCCTTCTAACTGTTTTTAATTCATTAATATTAATATAAATATATGGTTGTGATAAGAATAAATAATAAAGGTCAGTAATCCATTCTTATCTTTTAGCTATTCCCCAATGGGGAAATATTTCATTTCTTAAAGAAACATTAGCTCTAGATAATGGAACAATGTATACCATACTAATGTGGAATGAAAATTATTATTAAATGAAGCAATTCTAGTGAAACTAATATATATTTTCAGATTTATATTATATTCATTTCATTTAATGAAATTAAAAAGAATTAAATAATTTAATTTAATCTTGCTCTTCCTTTATTATATATTATAGGACTCAAAAGAATAAAAAAATAAAATAATGAGCACAACAAAAAATATAAAAAACAAAAAAATATGATGACTAACAATAATAAAAATAGTAATATTAATTTAACTAAAAATAAATATAATGATTTAATTATAGATAAAAGAATTTTACCTTTATTTAAAACTCCAGTCATTTTAAAACAATTAAATGAAAAAAAGAGAAATAAATATAATATAACACTAAAAAATCCTGGTCCTAAATTCAAATTTAAATTAATCAGCTTAAATGAGATATTATCTCTCTTTTTAAAGGGCATCTATTTATATAATTCTAATTTGAATCATTATTTAAAAACACATAATAACAAAGAATTAATATTACACTTAAAAAATGATGATATTTATAAATTAAATATTAGTTTATCTAATTATTTTTATATCATTAATAAATTTATACCTTTTTTTAAAATAAGATCTTTAATATATAAAATTAGATTATTTTTACCTACACGATTATTTAAACCTCATCCCTATATAAAATTCAGATACCGTTTCAGATATATAGCCAAATATTATAAAGTAGATTTGATATATAACAACAAAAGAGATAGTAAAATACAAAGAAGAGAAATAAATAAACTATTAGATAAAGGAAAAGATCTTATTAATGAGATAGATACTCAAATAATGCTAAAGATAAATCTAATTAATAGTTTGAAAAATAAAAATAAAATATTAAAATTTATTAATTCTTTAATCCCTACAGTAACTGATAAGACTAATATTAATGGTTATATAAAGAATCCTACAAGTACAGATAGGGAGAAAGATATAATTAATAATTCAATTCTAACTAAATATAATAATCAATTTGTACAATATAAAAATAAATTATTTATTAATAAAATATTTAATATAATTAATATTAATAAAACAAATGAAATTAAAATAGAACAAACTTTGAATTCTATATTTAAATTGAAGACTTTTGAATTTAAAAATGAGGCTATATCTATTAAATCTAATCCTGTAGAAATATTATATTCTAATAATAATAATACTACACTGCCTTATAATCTACAGAAAAAACCAATAATTAATCAATATTTAAAATCAATGAGTAGTTATAATATGATAAAAAAAGGAATTTTTATGTCTTATTCTAATATTATTGGCTTTAATTTTAACACACAAAGAAATAAACTAATTAAAAATATTTATAAATTATTAGCTGGTTCATTTAAATCTATGTATTGTTTAATTAGTAAACCTGTATTTGTTATGACTCCGGACAAAATTATTATACAATTGTTTTATTTTTTATTTATACCTAATATTTTGAAATTTAAAAATATATTTAAATATAGATATAGAAATAAATTAAATAAACAAAGGTGGTTTAAGAGAAAAAAAAAAATGAAAAAACAATATAGAAAGTTCAGAAAGATTAAAAGTAATGTAAGAATTAAATTAAGAAAATTATCTAATGTGGTAATAACTAAAGTATTTAAAGATAAATTTAAAAAATTATGTGATATTTTAAGTCATTTCTTTAAAAAACCTGTACAATTAGATTTAATTAGATTACATTATCCTTATAATGATAGTAATATTTTAGTTAATCTATTAGGTATTATGATTAATAAAATTAAATTAAGAATTATTTTTAGAAAATTATTTGAAAAGGCTGTTATTAAAAATTTAAATAAAGTCACGGGTAAAACAAAATTTAATATTTTACCTGCTTTCCTTTCTGGTATTAATATTAGAGTAGCTGGTCGATTATTGACACATAGAGTAGTACCAAGAAAAACAGTGAAAACTATTCGAAGAGGTGCTGCTGCTACTGGTAAAATTAATTTTTCAGATGTGGCTAGATTTACAAAGAAAAATAAAAGAGGAGCCTTTAGTATTACAGTTTCTTCTGGACAAAATTTCTTTTAAGATATAATTTATTTATTTATTTATTTATTTAATTATTTATTTATTTAATTATTTAATTTAACCCCCCCCACCAACTCCCCTATAATATTTTGTGGTTATCATTCTTTTGTTTTAAAAGAGGTAAGATTAGTTTAATTGGCAAAATGATGTCTTGTGGCGACAATGTTCAGAGTTCAAGTCTCTGATTTTACCCTTTATCTTTATAAATTTAGTTATTAATTTAACACAATAAAAAAAAAAATAAAAATTAGATGTGTAATTATTTTTAATGATTAATTTAATTTAATGTTTATTATTAAATATAAATAATTCTAAGAAAGAATTGAAATTATAAAAAATAAAGTCATTATAAATCCTTTTTGTTTTAGAATAATAATAGTATAGAATATTTCAAAACAAAACAAAACTAAATTAAAAGAGAGTTAAGATATCTAAAACTGTCATTTTCTTTCATTGAAGAAATAGAAATAAGAAAAGAAAGAAAAAGATGTGAAGGTTCTAGGTTAAATAAGGATATATCTTAAGAACAAAAATAATTTTGTGGACAAATGTAGATTAGAATATTTTCACTTTGAGACACTATTTTTATTTAATTAGAAATAGAAAAAATAAATATATAACACTTATGTTTGTTTATTATTATTTATATTTGTGTTTAAATAGAAGTGATTAAAAAATATAAATCCTATATCCTAACTTATTAATATATTTAGATAAAATTCAGTGAACTAATACTAATTTATAGATTATATATTGTTATAATAATTTTATTTAATTTATAAATAGTTTTTAATTAGTTTATTTTTACTAAATTGGTCCTATAGATAATAAATCTAACTCTTTATAGTTTAATTTTAATATTTAACTTATAAATAATAATTTATCCCATAATAATTATATAATTATATATATATATATTTAATTCTTTTGCTCAATTAATTATAAAAATGCAAAATGCAATTTCACTAGATAGCTGATAGATTAATAATATTCTATTTTTTAGAGATAAAGTGAGAATATAATAATAATTATGCCCCTATTCTAAGATTGATATTATAATATAATAGTTCAGATTAGTTTTGGAGTTAAAATCCCTTATATTATAGACAATTAAAGCTGAAATAGTTTAAAGGGTTAAAACATACCACTCATGATGGTAAAAAGAAGGTTCAATTCCTTTTTTCGGTTTTCAATTTTAAATTAAGATTAAACAAGTGAGAATACTTATTAAGAAAAGAATAAATTTATGAGTATTAGATTTGTTGAAGATAAAATCAATAATTTTCAATAGGAAAATTTTAATTAGGATAAAAGGTTAAATATATAAATAAATATAAATATAAATTATAAATATAATTATAATTATAAATATAAATATAAATATAAATATAAATATAAATATATAACAAAAATCCCACACTTTTAAGTTCAATACTATTAAGAGTTACATAGCTTTAGCTTCAGCAGTTACAGCTTATTCTAGAATTTGTATTATAGATTTCATTTATAGCCCTGATGTACTATACACTGATACAGATTCAATATTTACTACTAAACCTTTAGACAATAAATTAGTTGGTAAAGAATTAGGATTAATGATAGATGAATTAGAAGGTAATATTATTAAAGAGGGTTACTTCTTTGGAATCAAACAATATGGCTACCATGTGGCAAATGAACTAAAAACACAATCACTACCAAAGATGATTGCCTTAAAATCCAAATCATATTTACCTAGTGAATGGTATACATACAAAGACTCCTCTCTATTTGCCAGTGTAGAAAGAAATGCTATTACATTTGATGAAATTGAATCAATATCCAATGGTGAAACTATTAACAAATATATTCCAAATAGATTCTATAAATCATTCAAGGATTTGAGCATAACCATAAAATCAACTAAAATTTTCAATAAAAATGGGTAGTGACAAGATGATTATCAATAATTAATACATCCCTATAAATATATTCAACCTAAACCATGAACTCAAGCAATTTTATTTCCCTTTGCCAAACCACTCTTGAAGTATAAAATTAATATAAATAAATTAATTAATGACTCTCAAAATAAATTAATAAATTAATAAATTAATAAATTAATAAATTAATAAATTATCAGTAGTTAAATATAAATTTAGATTCACAAAAAATAAAATAAAATAAAATAAAATAAAATAAAATAAAATAAATAATTATTTGAATAAAAACAAAAAATATATAGAAATAGTTATTAAGATAATGATATGAAAGGTTAAATTTAAAAGAAGTTAAGTTAAACATATACTCTCTGATATCACACAGTTAAGAATGAAAGCCTATGATTTAATGGTAGAATTATTTCTTGATGAGGAATCTGTAGAAGTTCAAATCTTCTTGGGCTTAAAAAATAAAAGTAGTTATAGTGTCCATAGTTATTAATCTCTAATAATCTTAATTTTAAATACAATACTAAGAATTGGATTAATCTATATAAAATAAATAGATATAAATAATAATCCAATATATAAAGTTTTATTTGTTACTATTATAATAAATAATACTTTATATTAGCGTGTTTCCTTAAACAAAAATATGTGTTAATAATTTTATATCCTTTTTGTTTCTTTTTCTTTCCTTTTTTCTTTGCTGTGTCTGTTTGATTAGTGTTGATTATCTATTTTCTTTTTGTATTTTAAAAGCCTAATTTAAATCTAATAAGACAATAAATATAATTGTATCTTATATTCTTATTAAAACAAAAACAAAAAATTAGTGTCTAAACTTTGTTAGGAAATAGTAGTATAAAAGAATTTGATATTTCTAATATTTAAGGTTTTAGGGTCTTCAAAGATCTAGCCTTATCTTAAATTCTAGATTGTTTCATACTATATTCTTAAGCTACAATTATTTAACTTATATAAAAAAACAAAAACAAAAACAAAAACAAAAACAAAAACAAAAACAAAAACAAAAACAAAAAATAGGTTTTAATTGTGCTGTATAAATCTAAATAGTGTTCAAATAGGAGTTTTAAGATTGATTGATATTAAAGGCTAAACAAAATAGTATATTATATAGCTTGATTAGTTATTTATTTTTACTGATTCATTTATATTTAAAAAAACAAACTATTTTAATTCTCAACCTTTCTAATTTGTCTTTGATGAATCTCTTTTTTAATATAAAAATCTTCAATCTCTAAAAATATAAATATAATCAACCTTAAACAAACTTGATCTCTCTAGCTAAATTAACTGTTATTTAGTAAATTGGGTAAGGGTAACCCTTTTTTGACCTTTTTTATATGAATTTGCACAGATAATTTGTTAAATTAAATAAAATGGGTAAATAATTAGTGAAATTATTCTATACAAACATAAAATAAAAATAAAATATAGCAAATATCTCCAGGAGAATCTATAATAAATAATAAATAATAAATAATAAATAATAAATAATAAATAATAAATAATAAATAATAAATAATAAATAATAAATAATAGTATCTTTAAAAAAGATAAAGCTAAAAACAAATTAGAAATAAAAATAAAATAGAAAAAAATATTAGATAAGAGAGATGATACACTGGTTTGAGATATATATTTATATTTATAATAAAATTCCTGAGCTAAAGGGAATTTTGTTTAATTATCTAATGGAGATAGAGATAAATATAAATTAAGAGAAAGTGATGAGAGAAGTTAAATATTAATAAAAATTATAGATATAAAGAGCCCTGAAAAATAAAATAATTAAAAATAATAATCAATATTCCCTTATTATATCCTTAGCTATGGTTGGTTACTCTAATCTCTATTGCTTTGTATAAAAATAAAAAATAAAAAATAAAAATAAACTAATAAAAAAGTACTCCCAAATTTGCTTAGCCCATTTTATATTACAGGTATAAAATAATTTAGTGTCACCATTTCTAATCAGAATATAATATAAAATTCTAATCAGAATATAATATAAAAAAATGAATATTTTCATAGATATATAAAGATTCATAAGAGATATTTTCTAAATAAAAAGAAACAATATATCTGGATATCTGTTATTTCCTATTACTATAAGGTTAATTATATAATTATATTTCTAATTAATCCCCTAGCCTTTTGTTATTATATTTTGAAATTCTTTGCTGAATAATACCTTGATTTTATATCTTGGCTGTAAAACCCCAAAAAATACAGTGATTTCATTAATATTTATATATTAATATTATAATATTGTAAATCTAATGAGAAATAAAATAAATAAAAATAAATAAAACAATACAAATGAAAACTACAAATTTAATGTTAACAATAATCAGTATACTTCTTAATTTAATAGATGTATTATGTGTTATTTTACCTGTTCTTTTGGCTGTAGCTTTTATGACAATTATAGAAAGAAAACAATTAGCCGCCCATCAAAGAAGAGTAGGACCTAATACAGTAGGATATTATGGAATACTTCAACCATTTGCTGATGCACTAAAGTTAATCCTTAAGGAGACTGTAATTCCATCTCAATCCAATAAAATTTTATTTTATTTAGCTCCTATCTCTACTCTAGTTTTCAGTTTATTAGGTTGACTAATCCCGGCTTAATTAAAATTTCACTATATGCTGGAAAATTCTAAAGACTTGAATACTCCTTTATAATGGTTTTGGATAAAGAGAAAGGAAGTGACAATTTCAAGTATGTAAAAAATGAACAATCAGCAGGAAACCAAATAATTAATTATAGTATAAAGATATAATAATAATTAGAGTAGGATCCTCAGAGACTATATGTGAAATAATATATTAAAATAGGAAATTCTTTTATGTGAAAGAGCCATTCTATTTTTATTATGTTAAAGATATAGTCCAAATTATATATATATATCTGGATATTTTAATAACACCATATCAAATTATTTATTTATATGATCTTAAAGATTTAGATTATTTTATTTTATTTTTTATTTTATTTTATTTTATTTTATATTATTAAATTAGGCCACTGTTTCCTTAAGGATATAACAAGATATATCTTAAATTTTTTAATTAAATAATTATTAATTGATATTATAAGACCTAAAACTTCTTCATACCAAGATATTATAGATAAAAAAATAAAAATTAACCAACACAATAATTAAATTATGTTCTAAAAAATAAAAATAAAAAATAAAAATGAAATTTCACTACAGAATAAAGATAATTAAACTGGTAATCTAAAATTAAATTAAAATATTTCTAATTATATAGCTATAATAAACAAAGATTAAATTCTTCATTTATAAGATATTTTTAAATGCTTATATGAACACTGATTCTAAATTTATTTCCAGATAATTTAATTAATTAAATAATGCTCACCATATTGATATTTCTTTTTCTATTTTCAAGGATATAATGGAAATTTTAAAATAAAACACAATAATATAAATATTGAATCAGAATAAAAATAATTTTAACCTATTTACTTTTTATGAGAGGATGTATTTATTTTATATGATAGGATATATTTACTTTATATGAGAGGATATATTTACTTTATATGAGAGGATCAAGGTGGAAGGTTGAGGGTATAAATTTATAATTATATAATAAAAGTGTTTTAGTATTTTTAATTAATTTAGCTCTTAACAACTAATATTGAAGTATCTTGTGGATTAATTAATTATATTAATATTATAAAAAAACAAAAAGGGGATAAATTTAATTTAGCTTTCCTATAAACATAAAACCTCAAGGCCTTATTAAGAATCCAATTTCCTATTATTGAATCAATGGTTTATAAACCAGCTCTTTAATAAATAATAAATAATAAATAATAAATAATAAATAATAAATAATAAATAATAAATAATAAATAATAAATAATAAATAATAATTATATTTTTTTAACATATTTTTGTGTGTGTTATTTGTTTTATTATTAATCTTTTAATCTGAGATTCATTATATGATATGGCAACTTAATATTATATTATAATCCTAATATTGAGGAGGTAATAAAGCTAATTAAATTGGTTTTACATTATTAAAATATCCCAACAAAAACAAAATATATTGTGGGGAATAATACCCTTTGGGCAAGGTTTAGCTTTATCTGATTTTAGCTTAGGAATTTTATATACTTTTGCTTTATCCTCTTTAGGTGTCTATGGTGTATTATTAGCAGGTTGGTCCGCTAATTCTAAATATGCTTTTTTAGGGTCACTAAGATCTACTGCAGCTATGATTTCTTATGAATTAATTTTAAGTTCAGCCATACTTATTATTATTTTACTAACAGGTTCCTTAAATTTCACTTCTATAATTGAAAGTCAACAAGCTATTTGGTTTATTATACCCTTATTGCCTGTATTTATATTCTATTTCATTGCTATTTTAGCAGAAACCTCAAGAACACCTTTTGATTTACAAGAGGCTGAATCAGAATTAGTGGCTGGATTTTTCACTGAACATTCTTCTGTTCCTTTTGTCTTCTTCTTCTTAGCTGAATATTCCTCTATAGTATTATTCAGTTGTTTAACTGCTATTTTATTCCTAGGTGGATATAATATCCCAGAATTATTTGTAAATGAATCTTTCTTAAATCTTCAATCTATTATATTAGGTTTGAAAACTTGTATCTTTTGTTTTTTCTTTGTATGGTTTAGAGCTACTTTACCTAGATTAAGATATGATCAATTAATTGATTTGTGTTGGCTAAATCTGTTACCAGTAGCTGTTGCCTTTATTATACTAGTTCCAAGTATTTTAATAGCTTTTGATATATCACCTTATTAATTTTAATTTTAATTTTAATTTTAAAATATAATTCAAGATATTTAACCCCCTAACTATAATTAATTTTAAGAATGGATGCTTTTAATATAAAGAATAAATTATTTTATTTTTAGTTCATTAATTAAAGATATTTAAATATAATAACAAAATTTCAATTTATATATTTAGTTAAATTTATAGAAATAATTTAATTTTTCATTATTATTATTATAATTATTATTATTATTATTTTTATTATTATTATTATTATTATTATTATTTTTAGTGTGAGATAAAAAGGAAAAACAAAAACAAAATTTCAATTTTAAATTAAAGATAATTAGTTCCCCTTAGTATCCTAATTTGATATTTATTTAATAGCCTTATTCCCAATTTATAGAAATATCTATGGCTAGGGAAATAAAGGTATCTATTTCAAAATAAAATAAAATAAAAATAGTTCTAAATTTAGGTTATATTTAAAATCAGATAATATCTTATAATATAATATAATATAATATTAATATAATATAATATCTCTTTAATTAAAGGTTAAGTTTAAAAGAAGTTAAGTTAAACATATACTCTCTTATATAATATAATTAAGAATGAAAGCCTATGATTTAATGGTAGAATTATTTCTTGATGAGGAATCTGTAGAAGTTCAAATCTTCTTGGGCTTAAAAAATAAAAGTAGTTATAGTGTCCCTAGTTATTAATCTCTAATAATCTTAATTTTAAATACAATACTAAATCTATTAATTAAAATATATAAATATAATAATTTATTCTTTATATAAAAACAAAACAAATTTCCTTAATATTGTGATATATTATCATGGTTATAATAAATAAATAAATATTATTAATTTATATTTAACCTAATTAATTTATTTTTTATATCTCTTTAATTAAAACAAAAACAAAAACAAAAACAAAATTATGAAATAAATAAAGATATAAAAATTATTTAATTAAATACACAACAATAAACAAACAAAAAAACAAAATAATGAGAATATTAAAAACACATGTTTTACTTAGATTGTTAAATTCTTATTTGGTGGATTCACCTCAACCAGCAAATATCAGTTATTTATGGAATTTTGGATCTTTATTAGGTGTCTGTTTAATACTACAAATACTTACTGGTGCCTTTTTAGCCATGCATTACACACCTAATGTTGATTTTGCTTTTAATAGTGTAGAGCATATTATGAGAGATGTAAATAATGGTTGGATAATTAGATATACTCATGCAAATGTTGCATCCTTCTTCTTTATTTTTGTTTATCTGCATATAGGTAGAGGATTATATTATAGTTCCTATAAAACACCTAGAGTATTACTTTGGTCCATAGGAGTTATCATATTAATACTTATGATGGCTATAGGATTCTTGGGTTATGTTTTACCTTATGGACAAATGAGTTTATGGGGAGCCACAGTAATAACTAATTTATTATCCGCAATACCAGTATTTGGTCAAGATATTGTAGAACTAATTTGGGGTGGTTTTAGTGTAAATAATGCCACTTTAAATAGATTCTTTTCTTTACATTATTTATTACCTTTCTTATTAGCAGCTTTAGTTGTAGCCCATTTAATAGCTCAAATTGTAGGGCCTTTATACTAGAAATAGTAATATTAGAATCAAGCTATATGCTGGAAAATCCTAAAGCTTAATTTACGTCTAGATTAATCACTTTTGCCTTAGGCCTATAAATATACTAAAAATATAATATAAAGCTAGAAAAATAAAGAAAGGATTCACCGTAAAAATAATTAAGATGAACAATGGATAATCAGCAGGAAACCTATATTAAGCCATTAATTAAACAAGGATATCCTCAGAGACTACACGCTTGACACCCTAATTTTAAGAATATTAAGAATATTAAAAATTTTAAGAATATTAAGAATATTAAAAATATTAAGAATATTAAGAATTTTAAGAATATTAAGAATATTAAGAATATTAAGATGGGGTGATGATATAGTTCAAATTATATTGAAAAGTATAAAGCTTATTGTATAAAATTAATTTATATTTCACTAAATATTTTCATTCAAGCTGGAGTAATTCCATTTAAAGAACCAATAATGCAAATATCTAAATTAACATGGATTCTTAATTACACATTAAAATTAAATTGGAAATATTTTTTGATAAATAAAAATATAAATATAAATATATATGAGCAGATCCACCTACAAAGCTGAAATTAACATAAATAAAATATACAATTTAGTCAAGGTTCTATAACTGCTTCTAAATTATTAGATTTATATAATGAATTTCAAGAATTTCTATTAACTAACCCTTCACTTTCAATGAAAACAAAATAAGATACAATCTAAATATTGCTATTTTAGCTCTACCTTGTTTTAATTAAAGATATGAATATGATTTCAAAAATAAAAATATAGCTTATCTTTAAATGCCAGTTCGTTTAGGGTTAATGATAGTTGATCCTTTTACTGGCTCTGAATTAAATTTAAATACTAATTTTAGTTTGGAATATTTGATTTTATTAATTGAAGGTTAAGATAAAAATAAATATGTCTCTATAAAAACCTCAAATACTGAATCTAAAATAAAAAATAAAAAATAAAAAATAAAAATAAAAATAAAATAAATAAAAAATAAAAATCACACCATATTAATATAATAAATATAATATTAAAAAAACAAAATAAATATCTTTCATTAGAGATTTAGTTAATAAATAAATATTTTCTGATCTATCCTATAAATTAAATATATAAAAGCAATAAATATTTGCTACATGTGCATGGATCAAATAATCCAAATGGAGTAACTTCACATGGTGATAGAATAGCAATGCATCCTTATTTTTTGTTTAAAGATTTAGTGACTATATTTGCATTTTTCTTAGTTTTATCTGTTATTGTATTCTTCTATCCTAATTTATTAGGTCATTCAGATAATTATATCCCAGCTGATCCTATGGTGACACCAGCATCCATTGTGCCAGAATGGTATCTTTTACCTTTTTATGCGATATTAAGATCAATACCAAATAAATTATTAGGAGTTGTTGCAATGTTTGGATCTTTATTAATATTATTAATATTACCTTTAACAGATTTATCTAGAATAAGAGGAAATCAATTTAGACCAGCTATGAAATTAGCTTTCTGGTTCTTTGTAGTTGATTTTATTATTTTATTGTGGATAGGTTCTCAACATGCAGAATCTCCATATTTAGAAATAGGTCAAATAGCTACAGCCTTTTATTTTTCTTGGTTTTTAATAATAGTACCTTTAATAGGAATAAGTGAAAATACTTTAATTGATCTGGCAACAACTAAGGAATAATTATGATATATAAAACAATCAAATCAAATTTTAGTGATAATTGGAGAGATTAAATATAAAAAGAATATAATTTATCAATCTTTATTATTATTCTTTATAATTATAGCTTGTAATATAATTTAATTTAATTTAATTTTATTTTATTTAATTTTATTTTATGAACCATAGTTCTATATTAGCTATTTAATGGAGAGTTATTATAATTAATCCCCTATCTTTCCTATTCTTAGACCATTTGTATAAAACTAAATTAATTAATTAAAAAAAGGGTTTTTTTTGGAATAAATAAAAATAAAAAATAAAAATTAGGTAAATCATAGATTATATTTTGTTATACCACTAACTATTTTATATTTAAATTCACTGAGGTAATTTATTTTAATTTATAAAGGTTCAAATCCTTTACTCTTTAGATTATATCAATAAAGAAATAAATATTAAATAAGTATTTATTTTAAAATGAATTAATTTGTATAATTAATTAATGATATAAGAATCTTACCACAAAGATCATTCTTAAGATGCTAGTTACTAACTGAGTACACTTTAAAATATTAATTATAATATAAAGTTAGATTTGTGAGTTAATCACAAGGCATTTATCTATTAAATATTAGACTATTCTGCTTTACATTTATAATAATATAAATTATAGACAAATTTAACCTATATAACAAACTATTAGTGTTGTTTAGAATCTCAAAGAATATATATTTAGATGGGAGTAAGAATTATATAAAAATAGTCATTCAAGCACCTAATTAAATATAATTTAAATAATAAAGTAAAGATTCTAATGGTTGATATACAACTAATATCTGGGATTATAATTTGGTATATAAATTAATATATATAAATTCAGAAAATAGAATAAATTATATTTAGCTAGAGAAATTAGTAAATTAAGACTGACGATACAAATTAAAAATGACTATCTTTTCTACATTTTTAAATCCCATCTTTAATGATGTGGCTCAACCCTGGCAATTAGGATTTCAAGATAGTGCCGCACCAGGTTTTACAGGACTAGTCACTTTACATAACACTGTTGGATTCTATTTAGTTGTTATTTGTTTTGCAGTATTTTGGTTTCTTTTCTCAATTATGTATTACTACAACTCTAATAAAAATCCTATTGCACATAAATATCTAACTCATGGGACAGTACTAGAATTAATATGGACAATTTCACCAGCATTAATCTTAATAGCTATTGCTTTCCCTTCCTTCAGATTATTATATTTAATGGATAAACCTGGTCTATACCATGATCTAGCTATAATAACCTTGGTTCCTACACCCATCAGTAAGATTGTATCTTGATCTACGGAGGTTAGACCATTTGGTGTTACAGGTGCAAGCAACAATATTAGACTCAATAAGCATTCAAGGGATATTACAATAGTTTTTAATGAGATCATATCACAATTAGTAGGCCATTTGTTAGGAGAGGGTTCAATACATTACTCGCGAACCTCAGTGACACCTTACTTTGTATTTACTCAAAGTATTAAGCAATTTGAATATATATGGTACGTGTTTATAACACTTAATCATTACTGCGGTCGAGTTCCTTTGTTTAATTCTGGTTTACGAAAAGGAATATCTCATCCTTTCATTCAAGTAATGACTCGTAGTTATCCTGCTCTGACTCCTCTGCACGAATTGTTTTATAAAATTAGTGTTAAACCTACGGGTGGTAAAATTTACACAAAGGTTATTACTAAAGATTTACTACAATATCTCAATCCAATATCTCTTGCTTATTGAGCAATGGACAACGGATCTTGGACTCCTAGTGGATTCTATTTTAACACAGAAGCTTTTACAATTAAAGAATGTTCTCTGTTGGCTGGCCTGCTTCATTACCGTTTTGGACTTTTTAGTACAATCCAACTACATGCAGGCAAACCTATGATTAAGATTGCTGCTAAATCCTTGCCGTTATTTCAATCTATTGTTACACCGCACTTCCACCAATCAATGCTATATAAGCTACGACATAAATAGACAAAACTTCGTCCCCTTTAGCTAGAAGGCTAATTGAATAATTTCGCTATATGCTGGAAACTCTTAATGCTTTTAGGTACGTTTATTTTGAGATATTATATTTTTTAAATAACCGTAAAAATCCTAGAGATATCCTTATTTAGTAACTAATTATTAGTTTATAAGAGAATAGACAATCAGCAGGAAACCAAATTGTATAACCAAAGCAAGAGTAAGCTCCTCAGAGACTAGACGCGAAACAACCTCCTAATCTCTCGTGCACAGCACTGACCCCAGATAAGGTAGATGATATAGTCCAACTCTTCTCTAGCATTAGCAACAATATGTATAGATAAGTATAGGAAGTTATTTCACCCACATTAACCATTAAAGTTGTAGGTCACCAGTGGTATTGGTCTTATGAATATTCTGATTTCATAACTGATAGTGGAGAATCTATAGATTTTGATTCATATATGATACCTGAATCTGACTTAGAATTAGGACAATTCCGATTATTAGATGTCGATAATAAACTTATAATCCCTGTAGATTGCCATATCAGATTAATAGTTACTGGCTCAGATGTTATCCATTCTTATGCAGTACCTTCCTTAGGATTAAAATTAGATTGTGTACCAGGACGATTAAATCAAGTTTCTTTCTTGGCTGAAAGAGCTGGAACTTTTTATGGTCAATGTTCTGAAATTTGTGGGGTTTGGCATGGATTTATGCCTATAGTAGTGGAAGCGGTTTCTTCTCCGGAATTCTTAATTTGGATTGATTCTGCTTCTCAATAATTAATAACCTTATTTTTTTAATATTTATATTTATATTTATATTTATATTTATATTCATATAACTACCAGATATTTTAATTTATAATCATAAACTTTCTTTATAATTTCTTTTTATTTCATTTATTAATTAAAAATATAATGCCTCTATTGGCATATTATTTACCCTTATAATTAATAAAATTAGTGATAGAAATGAATATTCCATTGAAAATTTATAATTATATAAGATTATTATATTTAACTAAAAAGAAAGAGAATAATTTGTCATATTTAATTTATATTTACTAAAAACAAAACAAAACAAAACAAAACAAAACTAAACAAAACTAAACTAAACAAAACTAAACTAAACTAAACTAAACAATACACAAAAAAGAAAAAGAAAAAGAAAAAGAAAAAGAAAAAGAAAAAGAAAAAGAAAAAGAAAAAGAAAAAGAAAAAGAAACAATATATCTGGATATCAGTTATTATAAGGTTAATTATATTTTTAATTATTCCCCTAGCCTTATTATTATATTTTTGATTGAAATTCTTTATTGAATAATCCCTTGATTTTATATCTTGGCTGTAAAAACCCAAAAAAATACAAATTATATGAATATGAAATACACGATTAAAAAGCATTTACTTTGCTTGTTGCGCTCTAGATCCTTGTTTGCTGGAATTCTCTATCAGAATAGATATTTTCTGATCCCTATTTTTATTTGCATGGTCGGTAGTCTTATCTTTAATTCTACATTGGAATATTTTATTGATATCTCCCTATACGAATTAAATTTATTAAGCTTTATTCTATATTTAGTCATAATATACTTAGTCTATATTAAATTCATTTTATTTTCAAGGATATTTATTTTGTTTAAAAGCATTAAATTTTTTAATAGGGAGCTAAACAAACTTATACAAACTAAAGATATAAAATTATTAATGTTATATTATTATTTAATTAATCTATTTGGTATTATTATCTCTCTGTTTATTATTAATAGGATAGATTATAATTTGGAAATACTAAATCTCTATCCATATCTCACTTATACAACCATTATCAGTCTGGTCTTATTCTTAACTAATTTAAAAAGATTATGAATGAGAGAGTTTGAAATAGTTAACCAAAAAGAGAATATAAATATAATATTCATTACTATAAATATTTTAATTCTTTGTTACCCATTTATTTGCATTCATTTATTACATGAAACCTTGATCATTTACTTTGAAGACTATTTGATTAAATATTTTACTATATATTGTGACTCTAAAGAGGATTTAGAATTTAAAAATAAATTAAAAGATCCGAATACACAATTTACCATACATTCCTCCGCACCAACAAAACAATCAATTAAAATAATAGATGAAATTGGTCCAATGAATCCTTTGTTTTTCTATTATATTATTACTGAATATAATATAAATAATGAGTTTTTATGTAATGCTGAAACATACACTAAATTTATTAACCACCCATATATCACATACCAATTAGATCCTCAAATAATTGATTTTATAAATAATAATCTTGATTTAATAGATAATCATAATATTTCCAAAGAAGATCTAAAAGATTATCTTAAGACTTTATATCCATTAGAATTAGATTATAACCAAACAATTAGTTATATCAAAACCCTACATTCTAATAATATGCTAAATGTAGGTAATGGTCTAATTGCCTATTTTATAAACGTATTATTTTCCTGGTTTATTGAAGATTATGATATAATCCACAAAAGTCATGAAAAGCAAGTACAAGAGATTACACAATATTTTGAATTAAAATCTGAACAGAGATTACAACCGAGACTTTCAAAGGATGAGTACTTGGTAGCATTATTAGATAAACACAAATTAGCTAATAATAATCATTTCGGTTATAATAACTCTAATGCTTCATCTAGTTCAATAAGTAGTATAGATAGTCAAAAAACAATTGAACATAAACGTAATAATTAACCCCCCATTGAATTCAAATTCATAAATACAGATGATAAATAACACTACAACTAAACCAAACCTAAATGAGAATTCAGATTTTAACTGATAAAATTTTGCTTGGCAAAACAAATATTATACCCATTTCATTATTCTCTATTAATAAATTCTCTATTAATATCTCTTTGAATAGGGGAATAAATATTCTTTAATTAGTTTTAAATTAACAATATAATATTATCTAATTCATGAATTATAACTTATATATTATTATTAATTTTAATTATTTATTTTTATTGAATCATATTAATAATTTATTTATTTATTTATTTATTTATTTATTTATTCTAGAAGATATCTCTTTAATGAGATAATTACATTCAGAAATATCTAGACATTAAGATATATATTTAGTCTCCTTTATTAATAATTTTATGAATAGATTTTTAATTTAGGATAGGTTATAATTATTATTATTATTATAATTATTATTATTATTATTTTTATTATTAGTATTATTATTATTATTATTTTTATATTTTTCTACTTCACTAATTTTAATTTATCATTGACAAAAACAAAAAACAAAACAAAAATATATTTATATTTATATTTATATTTAGAATTATATTTATATTTATATTTATATTTATATTTATATTTATATTTATATTTATATTTATATTCATTATTTTAGATATTCTAATACCTCTAATCTGAAATATTAAAATTTATGAATTCTCTAATTAAATGGCTCTATTATTAATTGAAACCCCAAACAACACCCAAGAAAAATATATTCTATAATTTAAATTAATACAATAAGGATATATTCTAAAAAATAATAATCAATCACTAAATATTAGCTTTTATTATATTAGAGATCTCTTATTTCCTGATATTGTTTTTATTCTATAGTTCTTTTGTTTATAATGTAGTAAAATAAGGAGATATTTAATTTGAGTCTATATCTATAGATTACTCAGAGATATTAATACAATAAGGATTTAATAATTATAATTTAAATAATAATAAATAAAAGAAAGTAAATAAAAAAATATAAAGATATAAACTAAACAAAAACATAAACCAAAAAATAAAATAAAATAAAATAAATAAAATAAATATAGGCCTCTTAGCTTAATTGGTAGAGCACCTAATTGTCGATTAGGGTTGTCCCAGTTCAAATCTGGAAGAGGTCGTAACAAATATCTTTGATTTGATTAGATTTAGAATTGAAAAACAAAATAAATAATATAAACTAAACAAAAAATAATGATAAAAGATATTTACTTCTATTCTACTAGAACAATATTTAATGGATTTGTAACTAAAAATAAATATTTTCTATTATTACTTGTATTAATTAATTTCTTATTTAACCATAATATCTCTATTTTCCAGAATGTTAATCCCTATCAATTAACCTTTTTAACTAGTATCTTCTATTGTGTAATGCTTTACTTGATATATTTAAAATTTAACTTAGTAGTTAGAGTTATAGCTCCACTCAAAAATATTCCGTTCTTTTATAATCAAAATCAATTTAGACACTATAACATGAGGGTTATAGCCTTTTACTATTATAGTTTTAATATCTTTATCCTAATTATTTCATTGTTTCTAATTAATAATACACATAACAATTTGATTCATCTGAATTTAATTAGTTATATCAACTATACAACTATATTCAGTATTATATGACTAGTCATAAATACAAACACAATATTGGATGTTGTAGTGAATATTCAAAATAATATAAGTGTTAGCCATCTATCTGTAATCGGTTTATTTATAGTGTTTATTCTATTCAATCTTTATCAAGTAAAAATAAATTGGGTATTTGAGGAATATATTCTAAAATATATAACAATTCATTGCGATCCTAATGATACAAATGACGATAGTGACACTGATACAATTAGGAATGTACAAAGAGGTAGAAGTACAACAGTTGTTATTGGTGTTAACTCTAGTAGATCAATTGGTCATAATAATTCTAATATTTATATCAACACTCCTAGTGGTAGTGCTAGTACCTCATTAGGAGAGGGTAGTTCAAAAGAACTAGTTTCAACTAAAGAAGAGAGTACAACCCATAGTAAATATTTTATTAAGGAAATTGAAAAAATAAATAAGAAATTCTTTCCTTACTTGATTGAAAGATATGAAATGGATAAAGATAGTAATTTATGTAGTGATGAGCTTTACAATAAATTTCTAAATAAAAGATATAACAAGTATATATTAGATAATAATTTAATTAAATTCTTAAATAAATCTTTGGATACTATAATTGAAATGACTAAGACTAATAATAACCAACGTATGACTACTAAAGAAATATCTGAATACATTTATAATTTACATGAAATTGATCAAGGGCATCAGAGTAGATTGAATGAAATCAACGCTCAATATCACAAATCTATGAAGGAACTAAAAGACTATGGAGATTTAACTAAGAAACAGTTGTTAGCATATAGTAAACAATTTTTTGATGCGGAAAAGAAATATGATCATTTTACAAAAGTTGGATATTATGAAGAAGCAGAACAAATAGCAAATAGGCATATTGAAGAGTGTAACCAATTGGAGAAACAGAATATGGAGGAAATTTATGAAGCAGCTAAAGCATTTAGAAATAAACCTAATAATAGGCAGAATTTTTTAAATTATTTAAGTAGAAATAAAAGTAATCCTAATTTACCTGAATTAAACTGGACATATCCTGAAAATCAAGATATTAAAATGAAAAGCTTAATTAACCAAATGACAACCCAAAACATAGAAAATGAATTGGAAACCTCTGAATTAAGAGATAGAATCGGAAATTCTCATCTTGAAGAACCTAAAGCTACTTTACATAAAAGTAGTAGTGCTGAAACTATAAAACCTATTAAACCTAAACCATTTTAATTAAAACAAAGAATAAATAAAATTAATTTTAAAAGAAGTTAAGTGGAACATATAGGGAAATTATTATATTGAAATAGTTATAGAGTATACAACAGATGTTATTCAACCCCCCTATTTAATTAGTTGAATCTCTAAGTGATGATTAATATATCATTTACCTATTTTTAAAATATAATATTTCATTTCTTAAACAAACATTAGCTCTAGATAATGGAACAATGTATACCATACTAATGTTAAACTAAAAAAGAATTAAATCACTTAATTTAATCTAGTTAATCATTTACCATATTACCCAAATAGGTAAAATAATGAGCACAATTAAAAACAAAAAAAATATAAAATAAATAAATAATTAAAAATGAAAAAAATGATAGATAATACAAATATTTATAATAATAATAATACAAAAATAATAGAATCTTTTGCTTCTATAAATGTGGATTCAAATAAAAATAACAAAAATATTGAAGGTAAATTTATTGAAAATGTTGTAGCCTCAATTATAAAAAAAAATATGATAAAGAAATAGATTTTAATAGAGTAGTTAAATCACTTAAAAAATTAAATGATAGTACTTCTTTTTCAAAAAAATAAGAAATTTATAGTTATTAATATAGGACTTGATTTTGAATTTGATGATAAAATATTAATAGATAATAATTATATAAAAATAATTGAAATGCATTTGTATCAAATATTAAGAAATTGTATTGTAAATAATAATAAATATGAATATTCCAAATTAAATTGAATGGTATATAATAATTTAAACAAAAAAGGGAAAATTAGAAGTGATAGATTTAATAATACCATAAATGAAAATAGAATTATATTAAATGAAAAAAACTTAAAAAATTTTGGTTATTTATTTAAATTAAATTTGATAGATTTAATAGTAAATGAAGATATTATTTATATGAATGTTGAATATAATTTAAATTTTATCTTTAATAATATTGCATGGAGTAATATTGTTTATCTTTTTAAAATTTATGGTATTAATTTATATGGTGGAAGTAATAGTAGAAGACATTTATTATCTACTGTACAAACTGTACAAACTAAATTAGTTAGTTCTTAATGTTATTAAATGACCTTGCTATTGATTATAATTCAATTTATAAAAATTTTAATGAAATTAATAGTTCTACAGCTAGAATAGAATATCAAATTTTAAATATGATAAGATCTAGAAAACCATTAACCTTAGATATATTAAGAGAATTTTCTAAAAGAGAGGATTTTAGTTCAAAGGAGCATTTTTATATTCATTCTAATTTAATGATTATCATGTATTTAAATATTCGGGATATAATTTTTAAATTTAAGGATATAAGAAATGAAATTAATATTATAAATTCAGAGATAAAAAAGGATAAGGATAGAGTTAATTCAAAAAAAAACAAAATAAATCTGAAAATGCATGGGAATTAAAGAAAATTAGAAATGCTGAAAATCGAATAAATAATAATTTATTATTAATTAAGGATTTAGAAAATAAAAAAGATAAATTAATTATAGAATATTCTAATATTCTAACCACTGTTTAGAATTCATAAATAAATTTCCTCAATTATTTAATGATGATGGTAGTGTAAATTAGATAATCAAATAAATAAAGATTTATCATTTCATAGATTAAATATTTATAATATTTAATAAGAAGAATGATCTGAAATAAATTTAGTAATATTACTCTAAATTCTAGTCATAAAATATCTTATAGTATATTAAAAAAAGGTTAAAGAAAATATAGCTATGAAGGTTTCAACTAGTCATAAAATATCTTATAGTATATTAAAAAAAGGTTAAAGAAAATATAGCTATGAAGGTTTCAAGACATATGTTCTATAATTTTTATTTTAAAAATAAATTTAGGAATAAAGATAATAACTTTTTTTTTGAGGAATTTAATTTAAATTTAGGTATAGACAAAATTACAGAATTAAAATTAGATTCTTAATTTATAGAGATTTTTTGTAGTAGACCCACATATTTATTTTATTTGATAGAAGTTATAAAGAATATAATGAGAATTCCTTATAAATTGAAAAAAATGATAATGATTGTGCAATATTAATTATTAATGAATATTTTTTAAATAATTTAAGTAATAATACTATTATTTCCACTATTTCTTTACCTATGATGTGTCCATCTAATAAAGGGTCTTACACTGAATATGGGGGGTTTAGAGAATAAAATTCTTCAAAAAAAACAAAATATAATCACAAGATCTGAATATTCCAAAACATATTATTGAAAATAAAGGGTATTATATAATACTATTAATAAACTTAAATCAATAGAATTTAAAATAAAGAAATCATTATTATATTATTTAGAAAATGAAGATAAATCATAATTCAAACCCTTAGTATATTAAAATGAGAAAGATATTCCTTTTTATATTAGTTGTAATTCTGATTGGAGAGGTCAAATTTATACTCAATCTTTCTACAACAGTTATCAAGGAGGAGATTTGACTGAATTTTTATATTGGTACTCCTCTTACTGATTCAGGTAAAAAAATATTTATATATTTATGGTTGTCATTGTTATGATGATAATAATTTCTCTAAAAATTCTTTTGATTTAAGAATTAAATGGGTAAAGGATAATTATGAGAATATTATTAATTAGACCCAAATTTTATTTTAAAAGCTAAATCATTATTTTTATTTCTTTCTGTTTAGCAGTTAAAATTTATATATCTATCTTTTTAGAGGCTACTTGTAGTGGTAGATAGCATTTAGCTGCTTTAATTAAAGCATTTGATAATGGTTCAAAAATAAAATTAATTCCTCAAACTGAATCTGAGCATTGTTGGTGATATATATTCTGATTTAATACCATAAATAAATACAGCAATAAATAAATAAATAAATAAATAAATAAATAAATAAATAAATAAATAAATAAATAAATTTGGAGAAGATCATATAGTATATTCAGATTTAAAACAAAAAATAAAATTAAGCAGAAAATATATTAAATTACCTATTATGACTAAAATTTACAATATTTCTGTTGTTGGTGCAGCTGAACAATTAAAATTAAAGGATTTTAAAAAAATTAAATATTTAGTCCAACTAATATAGATAGATAATGAATATATTCAATTAGATTATAAAAATATATTTTATATTGCTAAAATTATTAATGAACAGATCTTTATATATTTACCTTATTTGAGAGATATTTTTAAATTATTAGATTTTACATTACTCTTATTTGGTTTTCACCTTCAGGTGTTAAAATGACGCAATATTAATTGTGATCTATACCTCATAGAGTTTCTATATCTTTTTAAAATTTATTTCTTTAAATTAAATATAAATATAATATATATTAAAAATAATATTCAGATATAATTCTGTTACAAGAGGATATAATTATATAATTTATTCAAATGAATATAGAAAATTCAACTACAACAAAGAATATACTTGTTTGTATATATATATTTATTATTCTTTTTAATATTATATTATTCATTTATCCATAAGTTCTTTAATATATTTACTATCAATACTTAATCTTATTATAAAATATGTAAAGATATTTAATATACAACTTAATGAGATTAAAGTCAAGAACAAAAGACAAAGAGACAATCTAACTAACATTGGAGCATTAGGATCAAAGATATCAATCCCCATATTTTTAAGAATTTCCAAAGAAACCATTTATTTTTCATATATTTGTTTTAATTAAAGAAGAGAGAAATAAAAATATAACTGAACTCTTAAATTATATTTAATTATAGGGGGGGGTTATATAAATAATTTATTTTATTTCACTAATAGAATATTTATTATTAGGGGTTTGTTTCACCTCTTTACTTAAATTCTCATTTGTAATTATCATATTTTGAGTTAGTTTCCTCTATTCCCCCTCTACCACTAGGAGTATTAATGTAGATATTAGAATTATTATGACCTATTGATACATTATGTTTATTATCACTAATAACTGTTGCACTTCTACCTCTTTGTACATTCCTAATTGTATCAGTGTCACTATCGTCATTTGTATCATTAGGATCGCAATGAATTGTGAAATATTTCAAGATATATTCCTCAAATATCCCATTTATTCTTACATGATAAAGGTTAAACAATATGAATAATATAAACAAACTAATTACAGTTAGGTGACTAATATTTCCATTATTATCCATTTTAAATTCTGTTTTTAATATATTAATTGTATTTAAAATTAGTAAAACAATACTTAGTATAGTTGTATAATCAATATAGTTAATTAAACCTAACAGAATTAGATTTCTATGAGTTCTACAAATTAGTAATAGTGAAATAAGTAATAAAAAGAGATTAAAACTATAATAATAGAAAGCTACTACCCATGATTTATTTCTAAATTTAATTTGTTCCACAAAAAATGGTATAGATCTAATCAGAGCTATAACTCTAACTACTAAGTTAAATTTTAAATATATCAAGTAAAGCATTACACAATAGAAGATACTAGTTAAAAAGGTTAATTGATAGGGATTAACATTCTGGAAAATAGAGATATTATGGTTAAAGATAAAGTTAATTAATACAAGTGTTAGTAATGAGAATAGGAAATATTTATTCCTAATTATAAATCCATTAAATATTGTTCTAGAAGAAAAGAATAGAAGTAAGTGTCTTTTTAAAGCTGTCATCATCATTTTTTTTATTTATTTTATATTTGTTTTGTTTTTTTATGTTTTTCACTATATAATTCTCTCGATGTAAACCTTTATCTACATGATTCCGGAGCTATATTTTTATATCCCCCATTCTCTTTTGGACTTGAACCAAAATTAGCACTTTAGAAGAATGCAGTTCTAACCTATTGTACTAAGAGATTGAGTTACTGATATTCCTAAATAAGTTAATATGTTATAATTAACTTTCTTTTTTTATCAACTTCTTTTATGTTGATACTTTTATATCAGTAGGATTCTGTAATCCAGGTATTTTTATTACTCTAAATGATTCAATATACTCAATTATATTTAAAGACAAGTATTTTTTGTTTTTTAACAAATCAATTGCCTGAAAGGTCTCAGACCACAGTATACCAATAGAATAAAGTACTACTCCCATCACAGTTTTAAAAACAAATTTTGTGATTGAATTGAATAATATAATAGTAGTATAAAACATACAATAATATATTGTACCAGTAAAATTTAAATAGGAGCTCTTAAACAATCACTCATATATGGTAATAAAGGAGTTAACAAATTATTTTTATTTTTATTTTTATTTTTATTTTTATTTTAATTTTATTAACCACATATGTATTCAGGTTAGGATCTAATAAATATAAATTAGCTATATTACTAATAGTAAACCCTCGTATTATTAATCCCCTAAAACACCATAATACTCTTATTACTGGTAATATACCTACAGTAGCTATCAACTGAGGAATAGTCCCACACAATACTTTAAATAAAGGTAAAAATGATCCGGGCAATTTAAAATATCTAACTAACATCTTAATTGTAAAGATAGATATCATTTGTACGGGTCTGAACATCATTTTTATTTACTTATTTTTCTTTTTGTTTTGTTTTGTTTTTTTTATTACAACATAGAACTCTCGATTAATCTACACTAATAATTAAATCCAAATATGTAATCCTAACTACTATCAATCAATAAAAAATTCCGGAGGTACGTTTAGTAATACCTAATACAACTTGAGAGAATTTCCTATAAATTATTCCTCTGTGATATTTTATTTTATTTAAAGTTGAAAGATCAGTTTAAATCATAGGGTTATTTTTCTAATTCAATACATCTATCCAAAGTAATCCTATTAAACTTATTTATTAAATGAGATAACTTAACATTATTTTTAACTGTTTTTGGGTTAATCATACTTTTAAGATCTCTTATTACTGGGGGACTATCAACTACAGATTTTTCAATAAATTCAATACCAAATTTAGATTTATACCCATCGGATATAAAGGTTTTCTTACCTTCCCATATATCTAACATAGTGGTCATACCCTTAGGGACATACATAATGTGTGTCTTCTTTGGATAATCTAAAAACAAATGAGTCATATGCTCAACATGACCACTATTTCTTAGTATATTCATGTCTGTTACATCATTTCTCCATCCCAACTCATGCTCAGAGTAATCATCTAAAACAGTTTTAATTTTATTACTAATTAATGGACTCAGGTAAGACCTTGTTAATTCAATCATAAAGATACCAACCATATTTTTAGTTACCTTACCGTCACACAATCTTTTAATACTACTTTCTGATTCTCTACCTTTAAATTGAAATTCATCTACACCTAAGTTCTTAAATTCGTCTTTAGTAATAGTAATCAAAGGTCTGTCTCTAAATTTATTACATTCAGAAATGAATTGCTCATAATGTCTTTGATAGTCGTTAACAGTCTTTTTTACTATCAAATGACGTAATAATCAGGTAAAACAGACATTCGGATTATAATTAAACACGTAAGGATTTACATACTCCAAAGCTGTGGATTCAAATTTATTTGCTATGTGATCATTAATCAGAGGTTTCTTACCAAAAAATACTAAATTTGGATTAAATAAATGTCTTTCTATTTGAGCTGTTCTATGGTCAAAATACAATAGTACGGCAAAACCTTCAGGTAAATAATGTTTTTCACCAGTTAACTTTCCAGCCGTAGTTAACTCTCTCCACTTATACAGATTAACCTTCTTTAATCCTTTTCTGAAACCAATTATTGTTCCTACCAAATTATCATTCCCATTCAATAAATAATCTCTCAATAGTTTTGTCTTTAAAACTGGATTATAATTAATATTGCTTTTTATATTCATCTTATTATTTTTATTTTTATTATTTGTCATTATTTTATTTTTATTATTATTTTTTATTTTATTTTTTTTAAGGAGTAGAGGGTTTGAACCTCTGTCTGTAAAGTGTAAATTTACTGCTAAAACCACTCAGCTAACCCCTTTCTATTTAGATTTATAGTTATAATTATAATTTATTTAAAAAGTAATAACACACAAAAATTAACTATATATTTATATTATTAACTTAAAAATAAATAATTGAAAAACAAAGAATCCTGGAAAGATTAAAAACCTTAGAATAAAATAGCCCAATTAAATTAATTTAAATAAACAGATGAAATAATACTACTAGATTTTTTTTTCTTTTTTTTTTAATAACAAAAATTTTAATACTGATTAAACCTATTTTATTTTTTAAGTTTCTATTTTATTTCTTTCTAATTTAAATAATAAATATATATTTTATTTCTTCATTAGTAATTAAGATAATGACATAAAAAGAATAATACATAAATATATTAAAATAGCTATTTGTCTAGTTCAAATTAAATATATAGACTCAATTTAATTTAAAAGATAAAAATATTAAGAGCTAATACAAATAATATACAAAATTAGACCCTATATCATTTAACTTCTAAAATACTCTATATTTTTTTTTATATTTATTTGGGTTCATCTCTAAATCTAGAAGAGAATGGATATATTTTTATTTATTAAATAAAGAATCATAGTAATAGGTAATAGGTAATAGGTAATAGGTAATAGGTAATAGGTAATAGGTAATAGTGGGGGGGGGTATAATAATTTATTTTCCAGCAGCACTTTCCAGTACAGCTACCTTGCTATGACTTTTGAGATGTTACTTAAATGAGTTAACTGAAACTAATTAGCTTAACAAAGGTGTTTTATTATAAAAGACTAATTACAATATAAAACTATTGTATTTTTAAAATTAGCATACAAACTACTCTTAAATTAAGTATAATTAAATATTTAATTTAAATTTTATAATAATATATAATTATATTATATTATATTATATTATATTATATTATATAATGGATATTATTAAATTAAGTATTCTTTGTTAAAGTTATAACCTTGCGGCAGTTTCCCTCAAATTAAGCTTCTTCCCAGCGACAGACAGTTAGTTCATCCCGAATGCTTTCTTCACCGTTGCGCTACTGATCAACGATTACTCGAAATTCCTTCTTCATGCCGCCAAATTGCAGGCGACAATCCGTCTACTATTTAATATTTTAACTTTCTTTAATGATTAGCTATTCCTTCTGACCCTGTAGATAAATAAATAACACTAAATTGCTAAATAGCACTAGCTTATAGGTCTAGTTTTGCTTCACTTTGTAAAAGTTTTTGTGGCACGTCTATAGCCCAGTTCATGAGGGCCATAACGGCTTGTCTTAGCCCCAAATGAAAATATTTAAAAATCATTAATTATTAAGTATAAATTAACAACAGGGATTTCGTCCGTTAGTGGAGTTAACCTCACTTCTCACGGCACGGACTGACGACAGCCATGCAACACCTGTAAACGAATTTTTAAAAATTATAAAAATTACTCAATCTGTTTTTCTTATTAAAAAGAACTTAGAATGAACTAAGAACATAATTGGATATGCAAGAACTGGTAAGGTTTTACGCGTATTCTCGTATTAAATAACATGCTTCACTTCGTTTGCTTCGAGACCGACTAATTTTTTTGGTTTCAGTTTTGCAACCGTACTCGCAAGGCGGAATGGTTATCGTGTTAACATCGTTACCAGTTTTTATTAAAACTAACAAACCACCATTCATCGTTGACAGTGAGAGGTATCTGGGTATCTAATCCTATTTCCTGTTCTCACCTTCGTTTCTCAGCGTCAATCAATAGTAGATAAAAAGTTTTCACCTTTAGTATTCCCCTTAGTATCTGCGGATATAAGCCCTACTCTAAGTATTATTTGGTTTATCCTCAATTTGATCCTAGCTTTAATTCATTTATTTCTTTACTGATACACGGATATTTTATATTTTTAATAATATCATTTATTTATTTTTATTTTTTATTTTTATTATATAATAAATTTTATATATTACCTTTTTATATTATATTATCTATTTTATTTTTATTATGTTTTTTTTTATTTTATTTTCAATTATAATTAAAGGTAATATTACGGTAAAAGAGCTTTTTAAATAATTTAAACTTTTAAAGCAGCCTACAAACCCTTTACGCCTGATTAAGATGACTAACGTTTGCGTCTCTGGTCTTACCGAGTCTTCTGGCACCAGTTTTGGACAACACTAATAATAAGGTAATATCATTTTTTTCCCTTATGTTATCATAATCACCATCAATTAATGAGTCATATGATTTCAGTTAGCTAGTTCACTCTTGCGAGCATTGACTAATATTCTTGACTGCTGGTAGTTTACACTACTTGGGGCTTTCCATTCCCAATGTGGCCATCTGCTCTATCAAACATGGCTTTTGATCGTAGGCTTGGTAGGCTTTTACCCGTACCAACTACCATTAAACAAAATAAATCGAATCCTATAGCAGAAATTTTCCTTTTTGAATAAATAGCTAATTTATCTCTTACTTTCTCTTTATTGAAAGATATAATTCTAAATAATCTATCAAATTTAAATTAATAAATATAAATTTTTAGTGTTATTTGAGAAAGATTAGCTAACTTAATCTTAATTTTTTAAAGATTAATAATCTTTTTATTACTATCTTTCAAAAAAAATATCTCTTAATCAATTATCATTTTAGTGATTTGCCTTTTTTATTTGAGGTTTATCTAATAATTAAATAGAGAAATAAAATTATCTCCGAATTAAGGAGTCTATAGGGTATCTAATTTACAATACTCACCTTTACACCTTGTTATTATTTATTTTATAATAATTTTTATATTAAGACTGTATCTAATATAATCTATAAAATGGTTAGTAACAACGATTTGCATGTCTTAAAACTACTGAAGAACGTTCAATCAGAACCAAAATTAAATTCTTACTGAAAATTAGATAATTTTTGTTATTATCATATTTTATTTGCTTAATGCAATTTTTATTATCTCTTTTATTTAGATTTTACTTTTTTATTATCTTTTATTTGGTTATTGTTTGTGTATTGTTTGTTTTGTTTAGTTTAATTTAGTTTAGTTTAGTTTGTTTCTCTGTCCCTATGATTCCTAAGATTGCATAATTGATAAATTATTCTTTTCTTTAAATTATATATTTCTAGTTGTTTCTAAGATTAAGGTATTGATCATTAATAATGAAAGAATTAATTATAAAATGAATATATTTAAACAGAATTAGATTTCAATTAAAAACTGAGAATAGAATTATTAATATATTTTTCATTAAAGAATAATATTGAAAATGAGGATATAATTATATCCATGGGGCTAGTTTGGGATAATTAGTCTCAAGATTAAAATGAGATATTATAAATTTAAACTGAGATATTATAATTTCACCATTAAATTTAAAAAACTATAGCTCCTTTAGGTAAATGGACTTCTATCTAGATATCTGAAGATTGAGAGAATTCATTAGATTATAGAGATAAAATCAAGAGATTAAATGGTTGGGTATAAATGAATATATGAAAGGATCAGATATGAAGAAATTATAATGGTTCATTATATTTCAGACATCTTATTGGAATTGAACCAATAAACTCTTGCTTCGAAGGCAAATGCTTTACCAATTCAGCTAAAGATGTGACTATTTAATTAAAAATAAATATTATATTTAGATGATATATTATTACAAATTTTTATCAATTAATATTAATATTAAATACTATTTTTATCGGTCTAGTGAATATTGATTAGCTATGGGTAGTTATTTAGTTTAGTTTATTTAATTACTGAGATTAAATTTAGCATCTAGATAGGATTAGCCACACGTATTGGATTAGAGTAGATTAAGAAGTATATAAGATTGATTTAATTATAATTATATTTAAATTTATATAAAGAGTTAATAGAGTTAAGAAGGAATTGAACCCTATAAATTAGACTTTGCAGGTCTACTACAGAACCATCTGTAAACTTAACCCTTTATAGTTATATTCATTGAAATAGTTTGGATTATTAAAAGGGATAGAACTTAAGACAGATAATTATATATTATAGAACTTTATTTATATTAGAAGTTAGAAAAGGGAATGCAACCAATATTAGAAATGAAGACAAGATACAACCTATCTGAGAGAATATCTTTAATTATTAGTTATAGATTAAGGGGGTTATCTATTACAGAGGGTTAGCTTAATTTTATAAGAATAATGATTATTAGTTATAACTTAGAGTGAATAATCCAAAGAAGATAGTTATTATAGTAGTGATTGCTAAATTAAAGGAGATTACAGATAAAGGGTAACTTAGTTTTGTGCTAGAGGAGTCTACATTTATTAGATAAAGTGTTATATTTATATATATTTATATTGGAGAGAGTAATTATTAATAACCACTGAAGATAAACAAATTAGATAAGAGGAGACGTAGAGTTAGATAAGAATAGTTTATTGGATTAGAGATAGTTACCCTCTTTCAGGAATGAAGATTATAGTAGAGAGAATTTATATTTATTTAAGCTTTGGAGATCTGATAATTAAATGATTCTTATTTAATTTATTCTCTTTTGGACTCGAACCAAAATTAGCACTTTAGAAGAATGCAGTTCTAACCCATTGAACTAAGAGAATATATGGTTGTCACAGTTTTCTATTCAAAATCAACAAATATTCTAATTATCATAATCATAAATTTGTATTACATTAATTTATATGGTTAATAAGACTTTAGCATAATGGTTAATGCAGTTCGCTCATAATGGATATTATAAGGGTTCAAGTCCCTTAGGTCTTATCTTCTTTCTTTTAATAGAATAATGTTTAACATAAGGGGGGTTAAAATTTTTTGTTTTGTTTTTTGTTTTGTTTTGTTTTTCAAATTACCAATATAATTTATACTATTTTAAAATAATTACACCACATAGTATTAAATTCATAATAATAATAACAATTAAGAAAATGAATCCTATTAATACTTCAATTATTATAAAGAATTGAGTTGATTTTTCATAATATTTTATAATTCTTTTTAATTTAGGAAATTTAGTTTCTATATCATATTTAGAGATCAAATATAAGGAAAATATATACCCAAAAACATTGATAAAACAAATCAAAACTATTAAATTTAAAGTAAACATTGAGAAAGCATATCTAATTATAGATTCTGATTCTTCAGATATATTACTGCCTACTTTACTAAGAATGAAAGGTAAAAAATAACTATATTGATGTGAATCTTTTAGCTTTTCTAATTTTAATTTATTTTTTGAATTAAATAATTTATTTTTCAAATTCATATAAAATTTGGTTTTAATTTTTTCCATTTTTATTCTCATCTGATTTATTTTTATCTTCATTATTAATTTCTTTTTTATTATCTTTATCTTTATCTTTATCTTTATCTTTATCTTTATCTGAATTAGTATTATTAGAGTCTCCATCACTACCTGAGACTCGATCTGATAGACTTAAAATAGAATCTACTCCTCCAATTGCTGCTAAGACTCCAGTACCTATTCTACCTATATTTTTAATTACTTCTTCACCACCTTTCCTACTAGCAAGGAAACTACATAATAAAACAGAAAATATAATTAAAATAAATATAAAATTTAGGGGAGAAATAATATTAATAATTTTTATAATTAATAATTCAATATTTGAGAATTTATCTACAATTAGATACAAAAAGTTGATACTTATTATATTTGTCATATTTGTTGTTAGTTATTTATTTTTGTTTGTTGTTAATATAATAATAAGAGGCTAATATTTAATTTTATTCTTTAATTAATATTGACATAATACCTAGAAATTTAAATAAAAAGGATAATTGTATTGATCTTATTTAGTAAAAATGTGGATCAACACTCTTTTAGTGAAAGAATCTTTCATTAGTTAGAAATTTTTAGGGATTCTTTAGTTTTAAATCTTTGATTTTTTGTTTTGTTTTAAGTAATCATATGTTTAGACTCAGTAATTTTTTGTAAATCTAATTTACCTAATTTAGGTGTTGCTTTAGGTATAATTAATTTCTTATAATGATAAATTACATAATTATTGTTATCATCTTCAATAAAATTATATTGATTATCTTTAATAGTTTCTATTATTCTTTGGTGAAATCTTTCAAGAAATTGATCTTGAGTATATAGTAAAATAAATTCTTTTTTAACTAAATATTCTAATTCTACCATTTTATTAGGTAAAGTCCCAAAACAATCATGAACAGTTACAACAGGCATAAATTTCTTATCATCTACATAAATAATCCAAATAATAAGATGAGTTGCATCTAATGAATGTATAATATTGGGTATAATAGCTTGAGATTGTTTCTTTTTATCCATTTTATTTGTTCATTCTCTAAGAATTATTTTTCTAACTTTACCTCCAAATCTTAATACAACATAATTTTTTATAGATCTAACATAATGTTGAGTAATATTTAATCCAGCAGGAGTAATCCAACTCATAGGTATATTTAATATAGCCATAATTTAAGTAATATTTAAAAAATAATTATATATATTATTTAAAGATGGAAATAATATAAATACTTGTTCATTTATTATTTGTGATATTTTCATTATTTCTTTAGAATTAAGAGAAATATTTACACCTGCAGTACCTGGTACACTATATATAAATTTATTATCTTTTTTAATTTTAGTTAATTTTTCTTTTAATTGATTAGCTATTCCATAATTTGTAACATTATAAACTTTAGTCATTATTGATATTTTTAGAATCTTTCTAGTTAATTTAAGCATAGATAAATTAAAATACTCAGGATTATCTTCACCATATTTATTAATTGCTCTATTAATTGGTTCTGTAATTTCATTATAAATATCACCCACATCATCACTCTCCTCTTGAGGGATAAGATTAACTTTACTTCCTAATTCTAAATCTTTTAATAAAGCAGCAAAATGTTGTATTCCACTACATGTAGCATCTAAGAAAATAGGTAATTTTATTTTAGATTTAGGATTTTTATGTTATTATCTTATTACCAAACAAAAAGCTGCAAATATGAATTTTGAGTCTGCTGTAGATATTATTCCTTTATATAAATTTATTATTTTGTTATAATTTGTTTTAACCCAATTTATTCTATCAATATAAGATTTTTTGCTTCTCTTATTTTGATTATGATTGTTTGGTCCATAAATGTATAAATAATTTAATCCTGATTCATTTAATATTTCCCCATTCCAAATTTCTAATAAAGAAGTAGATAAATCACTAGATTGATAACTTATAAAAAATGATTGTGTATATAATCTACCTCTCCAATCTGCATGTATACTTAAATAAAAAGGTATTTTTGAAAATAGTTGTCCAATTTTTATAGTAATGAATCTTTGAAGAACCTCAGAACGTGTAAATTCAACGTCTTCTAATAAAAATTTTCCTTCATTATCTAAATAATTCAATAATTGAGTATTAATACCAAATTTTATGCTACTCAAATAATTTACAGCTTTATATAATTTTTCCCTAATTTCTAAATTATGATTATGATAATTAGATCCAGTAATTAAATTATGTTTAATATGTATATTTTCTAAATAACCTCCAAAAGAATTATCTGTCCATTTATTTGGTTCACAGACCATAGGTAGAGATAATGGTGATATAATTATATTATCTTTAATTGAATCTAAATGATCATTGTTTAAATTTATTATAGTAAAGTTAGATTCATATATTGAATAATCTACATTATAATCTATACTAAATAAATCATTAGGAAATGTGGATAAAATGTTTATAAAATAACTTCCTAATTTAAAAATTTTTCTCTTATCATTTTTGTAGTCTATCTTTTTTAAGAAATTCTGATAACTTATTATATTTTCTTCAGAACCTTTATTCTTTAAATATTTATCTTTATATACTAACTATAATATTTGATTTCCTACTATAACAGAAATATTAGTAAATCCTAATTTATTATGATAAGTTAATACAATAGAAAAAGTCAACATAAGGTAATCAACTTTATTCAATTCTTCATAAATAAATGGAAAATTTTTCTTTTTCTTTAATTGATGTTGATCATACAAATTTTGAAGTGTCAATTTAGCTTCTTTAATTAAACTGTATAATTTATAACTATGTTTATCTTTTAGAATTTTATCATCTTCTAAATTTTCCCTTATTATATTTATCCATTCTTCTTCAATATAACTTTGTTTCTGTTTATTTGTTAATGACTCATTATTATTTATATTTCCTAATTTTTCTAAATAACTAAATAATTGATTATCAGTTTTTATCAATGATGATTGATAATATTTACTCTTATATCCATTATTTATTAAATATTAATTTGTCATTTTTGGTTTATTTATTAAATTATTATTATTAAGATTCATATTTTGATCTTTTTTATTTTCCATATATTTTATAAATTCATCTTTATTTTTTGAATATTCAAGAAATAATCCTATTTCATCACTAATTTTCTTATGAGTGAAATCTATATGACTTCTCATAATATCTTTGAATTTAGCATCTCTAAAATCTAAATTTGAAGTATTATACATTTCTTTACTATGATTCATAAATTTGTAATCATCAGCTATATTATATTTAGATTTTCTTCTTACTATTCCTTCACTATTAATATAAAAATTATTCATAACATTGATTAAATGAATAAATAATGATAATCTATATTGATTGTAAGATAAAGAATGTCTTCTAACAACATCACCACCAGAAACTAATATTCCTTTTAATTTAAAATATAATAATATTTCACTTCAAGTATAATCTTGAAATATAATTACTTTGTGCACATCCTTATCACTATCCAAAGAATGATTTTTTTCATACACCCTATCAAAAAATGTCTTATATCTAACTAGATGTACTACTATTCTAAAATTTGTTCTTCCCCATGAATAATCTACAATATTAAAATTATCTTTAGCTATATCATTTCTTACTATGATAATTACACAATTGTTATATATATTATAAAAATCATTCAATTTAGATATAATCATTAAATTTCTTTCACCCAATATTAATTTTCTATTTAAGAAATATGTACTTGCTATCACAACTTTATTTCCCCCATGTATTTTTTTACTTAATTTAAAATTACATATAATATTTTTATTTGTAATATCAGGATTTGTAAATAATTCTTTTTTCCATTCTATATTTTCTGATATATTTGTTTTTATATTTGTATTCATTTTTTTTTTAACATTTATGTGTATATTTAATTTAAGAGGCTTAATTTAGAATACATATTTATTCTAAATTAACAAACTTGTTTAGAAAAAAAAAAAATTACCTCTAAATAATTTTTTCTAATATAGGCTGTATATTTTTTAAATCCTTCTCCTATTTTCATTATTTTATTTATTTATTTATTTATTATAATGGATCAAATATATTATATTTAGTATCTAATTATTATTAATTTGTGACTTTCATATTTTAATTGTTAAATAGTCTATTAATAATATCATGTGATACTTCATCAATTAGTTTATCAACATATACATCATTAATTACTTTATCAACATTATCAACCAATCTCTGATCTTCTATCCCTACAATACTCATATCCTTTTTGTTTAATGGATCTAATCTCTCATCTCCTTTCATATCTAAAATACTCATATCTTTTTTTTACTAAAGGATATTGATCTTTATCAATCCTAATTGGTATTGGTGATTTTGGTAATATAGGATACTGATCTTCATCAATCCTAATTGGTATTGGTGATACAGTTCCACTATTAGAATTTGACTCACTCAAACTTCTTATTTCTTCATCAATCTTACTTATTGAACCTCCTTTAGAATCAACAGATATACTAAGAACTCCATAACTCCATCTTATAATTCTCTGTAATTCACCAATAACTTTCTTAATATAATTGTAATGACCTACCATTATATCATCTCTTAAATTATAACTTCCTTCATCTACCATCAAATCTGTTTGTACTTCTTCACTTCTAACTTTTTTCCATTCTAATACACCTACATTATCTGATATTTAATCTGTTTGTACTTCTTTACTACTAACATCTTTATATTCTTTCAAAGTATATAAGAAATCAATATCTTCTCCTATTAAATCTGTTTGTACATCCTTATCTATACTATCACCTACACATTGAACTTCATTATCTCTAACTTTAACTCAATTAAATTTTATAGTTTCATTTTTATTTCCATCTTTAATAGTTAATTCAGATCCACATTCAGATCCACAATCATCTTCAGAACCTACATGACTTTCATCTGAATTATTATCCCCATTTAATCTATTATTGACTCCTTTCCCATTTATTCTATCATAGACTCCTTTCAAATAAGAACATGTTATGATACCCAATACAGTTATACCACCTAATATCAAGACATTTTGTATCACATCATTAGTTTCTAAAATTGTCATTATTTCCATTTTTTTTGAATTTTATTATTATTGTTTATTTTTATTCTTAAATTAAGAGGCCAATATATATATATTACCAAATAACCATACCTCTAATACAGAAATTATTTGTTATCCAATTTATAACAATTAAATATATAAGATAGAATTAATATATTTTTATCTATCTCATAAGAGAGTGTCATTTTTGTTTTTTTGAGAATTTGTGTCTCCTTCCCCCCTATGGCTATGGGGGATATGTTTGTTCATTTTAATTGTAGGTTGATCAAAATTAGTTAAAGTGATAGCACCAGATCCTATTTCTAATACAAAACCTATTGTTAAAACAATAAAGAATATAATAGCAATAGAGAAACCAAAAATGGATACTTGGTAAAGAGTAACAGCAATAGGGAATAATAATAAAATTTCAAGATCAAAAATTAAAAACAACATAGCTATAATATAAAAATGTATTTGGAAAGTTGATCTCGTTTGTCCATAGACAGGACTAAATCCACATTCATAAGCTGAGACTTTAGATTCATCTGGTTTATGTGGAGCTAATAAAACATTTAAAGCTAATAAAATAAAAGCTAATAAAGGTACAAAAATAAATAGAAAAAATAGATTATTCATTTAAAAATTAAATAAAGATAAAGATAGCAATTGTGTACTATTTAAGATTAAAGAAGGTTTTAAAATAAAGAATAATATTGATAAGGTTAAACTAGAGATTAAAAAACAATGGAAATTAGTTAATATTGTACCAGTATTATCATCATTATTTAATGATAGTTCCTTTCTATTTTCTACTAATAATTTATTATTTGATTCTTCTACCACTTCATTAGAATCTATTGTTTCAGTATGAAGAACTCTAATTATTTTTAAATAATATGAAGCACTAACAACACTTACAATTATTGCCACTAAAGCTATAAAATTATATCCACTTTGTAAGGCAGAATATAAAACAAATTGTTTAGAAAAAAATCCTATTAGAGGAGGTATCCCTGCCATAGAAAATAAACAAACTGATAAACTTAAACTTAATAAAGGATTTAAGAAAAATTGTCCTTTAAGTTCAGATATATATCTTAGATCTTTTATCATATTGGGATTTAGATTGTTTATATGATGTTCTAATTGTCCTTTATTCTTAAATTTATGATTAATCACATAACTTAATGCTATTATTATTAAAAATATATTCAAATTAGTTAATGAATATTGAATAATATAAAATAAGAGTGACTCTATAGATTGTTCAGTATTAATGGCTAAAGCTAATAAGATAAAACCAATATGAGAAATGGTACTATAAGCTAATAATCTTTTTATTCTTGTTTGAGCTAATCCAACGACACTACCTAATATTAAAGAGAATAAGGAACTGATTAATAAGAGGCTTTTTAATAAGGAGTTATTAGTTATTTGAGATAGAGCTGATATATGGGTAGATAAAGGGAAAGAATTTAATAATTCTAGATATCCTTGACTATTTATAGTTAAAGAAGATAATCCCCCAATAGATCCTATTTGTGTTTGTAGTTCTAATAATAAAATTATAATAGCTATTTTAGGCATAATAGTTAACCAAATAGTTACAATTGTTGGAGTATCGTCATATACATCTGGAGCCCAATTATGTAAAGGTGCTGCCGCAATTTTAAATAAAAATCCAACAATAATTATAATTAGTCCTAAACTTAAACCTTGGATTATATAATTTATTTCAGAGACTGTGATTAAACTATATAGTGATTCAAAATTGGTTAAACCAGTATAAGCATAGATTAACCCTGCTCCTAATAAGATTAAACAAGAAGATAATCCACCTAATAAAAAATATTTTAATCCTGCTGAGGTAGAGGATTCAGATTCTCTATATAATGTGGATAAGATATATAAACCAAAAGATTGTAATTCAATACTTAAATACATTGACACTAAATCTGAACTAGAGATTAATAATGAGGAACCTAATGTACTAAATAATACAATTAAGGAATAATCAGTGGAATAATTTATAAGATTATTGGATACTTGTTTTTTAACTAGAGGCCACCCAATTAAAATTAATGCAGCAATTAAAAATAAAAAGCATTCTATTAACTGAGATACTTGTGTAATATGAAATAATCCACTATATATACCTATACCCGATCCAATTGACTGAATATAAAGAGAATTAAAAGATAAAACTCCTGCGTAAATGAATATTATAGCTGATATTCTTGTAAAATAAATAGAGGATAATTTATTATTAAGTGATGGTAGGGCCTTAGCCACTATTAAAGTTAATATTGAAATAAAGATCATTTATTAGTTTCTTTTATAGTTTTAGTTGTAGTTAACTCATTGGTTTCATTAATATTTTATAGGGGATATTAATTTATTAATTTATTAATTTATTAATTTATTAATTTATTAATTTATTAATTTATATTATTTATTCTTTAAGTCTAATTTATGAAAAGGTAACAGATAAAAACAACCACAAAATATAAAAATATTTAAAATAGATAGTATTTTTTAATAAATATCTATATCAAAAGCTATATTTAATTATAATTATCTCTTATTTTGCAGGAAAGTGTTAACAGATAGCAGTGGTATATTTTCTCTGCTCTGAGGTAGATTTCAGGATCTATATAAATTATAAAATTCTAAAGAATCATAAATTTTTAAAGTATACCTATGTAATTTTATTTTTCTTTCTAAATCTCTAGGTGAAAGTACAGATCTTAATCCCGGCCAATTAGAAGGTCTATCTAAATGACTAGGTCTAAAAGATTGATTCATGTTATAGCCAAATTTGGGAGGATGGTACGGTCTACATCCAGGTGAAATACCTTTATACATGGACTCTATGGTCACTATTCGCTTAAATTCAGCTATTTGTCTGGACTGAAGTTCCCTAATAATGGTTGGGATAGGTATATCAGCCGTTATATTATGACTAATAATTCTCCTCAACCCTTCTATTTGAAGATCCATAGAAGCTACATCTAAGCCGGGATGATATTGAAAAAAGATCCACCTTTGATTATCCATGATCCCACATAAAGTTTCATGATATGGTCTAAGCTTCTCCAAATAGGGAATCATCCATGAGCTGGTGGTAGAGCTGGTGGTATTAACATTACCTCGTTCTAATCTTCTACCTCTGGGTGTTGGAGTTACTGATTCGTCACTAACATTACCTCGTTCTAATCTTCTACCTCTGGGTGTTGGAGTTACTGATCCGTCATTAATATTACCTCGTTCTAATCTTCTACCTCTGGGTGTTGGAGTTACTGTATCGTCATTAACATTGTTATTATGAAGTAATAAGATATCTGGCACGGGGGTATCAGCTCTGTGAGATTCTAACTCCCTATCTCCCATTTGATTTCTTATACTAATCTCTTGAGAATTCTGATTTAGGCTACCACTACTTGAAGATTCAGCACCATAGTAATTTAATGTTGTGAATATTTTAAGTAATTCTTTGTCACTAAGTATAAATTCTCCAAAGGTTAATTTTAGGGCATTAATAAAACATAACAATATTAAAGAAATATTAACACAAATAAAGAGATGAGTCAATTTAGTAATATTAATAGAATTAATCTGTAATTCGAGTCCAGAAATATAATCTATATAGATCAAAGAAATAATAATGGTAAAAAATATATAAATATAAATATAATTAATAATTGTAGGATCGTACTGTATCAGACTAAATTCTAGTTTATATAATAATATACTAGTTAGTAGAATTCCTAATAGATTATAAATATAATAACCAATTATGAGAGATCTATCTAAATGACTACTTTGAATAAAATAATGAGAGACTCTAACTAACATATTATAGATTCTAACCATTAAATTTAGAATAATAAATAAAAAATAAAGGAGAGTAAAATTAATTATTATTACTTTGATAATATCATAATTTATATTATTAATAAAACCAGTTGTAAGCAGAAGGGTAGGAACTATTAATATCATAAATATAAATAGTTGTTTAAAAGGCTTCAATTTTATTACTGAAGGGTAAGATAGAATAGTAATATATAATTTGGCAATATTATTTAAATTTGTTTTCATTATTTTCATTTTTTAATTATATATTCTTATGCTCTCTAAATGGCTTTATTAGTTCTAGATATTATTATTGTAGCAAACATAGCTAATAATAATATTACACTCAATATAATTAATAATACAGCTTCATAAGTGTATAACCCATGACCTAATACTTCTATTTGTTGAAACTCTATAATTAGTACATCAGATACAGATGAGAACAAAGAATTATTAACAATAGAATTAATCAAATTAATAGAGATAAGATTAGAATCTGATAATATACTATTTAAATAGGTTATATTATTTAATAATATAGATAAAGCTGGAACATTATTAAAATTGAAAGGTAAAATAGTAAACATAATAAAAATAAATAAAGAACCAATAGCTATAGCTAAAGGTAAATTCTTAGTATATTGATTACCAGTTTCTAATATATCAGTTAATTTAATGTTAATCATCATAATTATAAATAAAAATAGTACTGCTATAGCTCCTACATATATGACAATATAAGAGATACCTACAAAATTTATACCCATAAGAATTAAATATAAAGCTGCTTGAACAAAGGTAGTGATTAAAAATATCACTGATATTACAGGATTTTTAGATGTAATAGACAAAATACTTGAAAATAATGTACCAAAAGCTAAAATATTTAAAAAAAGAATTGTCATTGTTAATTAAAATCTGAGATTTAATAGCCTGCATATTATTATTATACTCTTTCTATTTATTTTATTGTTATTGTTATTTAATACTATAGAAAGGGAGCATATTTTTTTATACTCTATTATTTAATATTATTGAGTTTTATTGTTAAGATATTTTCAGACTTATAATAATAATATATATAATTTTAAGAAAGCATATTATAATTATAAAGTATAATATATTGCTATAGATATATAGAATCAGATAAAATATAATAAGAAAACATCAAACAGCTAAATTAAGTATAATTGGTTTACAATCATTCAATCAATAGATTAATGACTCAATATTAAAGATAATTGATTAAAAAGGCTTTAAACAAAGTTAATAATTTATTAACTATCCTTCTGCACTAGTAGATACTACTGAATTTGTGTGTATTTTAACTATTATTGTGACTTTCTGAACTAAAAGCAATTCAGAATTTAATAATTATCAAAAGGCTGAAGGTTTAACCTAGAAAAATGGACCTTTAATAATAGTTATAGCTTATTATATAAGGCAGGATGACTTAGCATTCTAATCCACTACAAACCAAATATAATATTAATAAACATATATCCAATTATAACTAATATCTTCTGAAACTATCCTGAAACGATTAGACTACTCAGACTTCATAGGAGATCAAAGATAGATATTCAACCACTTAGACTTAATATAATAATAATGAATATTAAGATATTTGCAGACTTCATAGGAGATCAAAGATAGATATTCAACCACTTAGACTTAATATAATAATAATATTATAATTATAAAGTATAATAAGGGGTAAAGAATAATTATCTGAACTTTTATGCTTAGCCATCATAGATTGATCTAATAGCTAACAAATTATAGTATTCAATACAGATTTATTTTACTAACTCATATATTTATTATATGGTTTTATTAGTAAAGAAATGTCAGATATTAGTTATAAATTAGGTTATTATTAATATTAAATAGATAGATTTGAGGAATTAATATTTAAGAGTTATAATCTAAATTAGCTATTTAAATTATATAATAGTAATAATCTAAATTAGCTATTTAAATTATATAATAGTAATAATTATTTTAAATAGAATAAATATTATTATTAGTTAATATCAGATATTAAGATAAGGTAAAGATTATTAGATCTAATTAGAATTAATAGGGAAGATTATTGTAGATAAGGCAATATAATTGATAGTAATAATCAATTTTAAGTATACTGATTCATATTTGTTATCTCTAGTGATTAACAATATCTGTAGTACAACATTGGCTTAGAAAATGCCATTTATACTAAAGAGAAAATCAATTAAAGATTAATATTCATTATTAGATCTAATTAGAATTATGAGAAGTAATAATAAGGATAAAGTTATTAGAGTTGGGAATAGCTCCTTATATGTAGATTAATTAATTAATTAAAGATTATAAAGTAATGCTGATATAGTTGTATGAAGAGGATTTAATAATACATTAGGGAAAATACCAAAAAAAATAGTTGGTAATAATAAACTAATTAAAAGATAAAATTCTCTTCTATTAATATCTTTAAGTACTGGTAGATGTGGAGAATAAGATCCATAAGATAATCTATTATATAAAAATAAAGAATAGCAAGCAGATAAAACTATTCCACTAGCACCCAATGATGCAATAATAGGATTTTGTTGCCAGATTCCTAATAAAGATAATTGTTCTCCTAGGAAATTTAGACTTAAAGGTATTCCAGTATTACATAAAGTAAAGACCAAAAATAAAATAGTAAATACAGGCATATAAGTAGCTAAACCTCTAATATAATTAATAATTCTTTTACCTGTTCTATCATAAATAATTCCTCCCACACAAATAAATAGAGCAGGACTAACAAATCCATGAGCTAAAGCTAATAAAATAGCTCCTTCAATCCCTTGTATAGTATTAGAAAATAAACCTAATACCACAACACCCATATGAGCAACACTACTATAAGCAATTAATCTTTTGGTATCTTGTTGGATTATGGTTGATAAGGAAGCATAAATAATAGTAATTACTGCTATAGTTTGTATTAAAGGATTAAAATAATTAGTAGCATCAGGTAAAAATTGTATTAAGACTCTAATATAACCATATGTGGCTAATTTTAATATAGTAGCTGCCAATATAATGGATCCAGCTAAAGGTGAATCACTATGGGCTTTAGGTAACCAAATTATAAATGGATAAAGTGGAGTTTTAACTGCAAAAGCTATAAAAAATCCTAACCATAATATTTTTTGACCATCTAAACTTATCTCACTTAAAGAGATTATTTGAAAATCTGTGGTTCCTATATAACTTAAAATTATTAAAATAGAAAGTAACATTGGTAAACTCCCAGCTAAAGTATATAAAAATAATAAAAAGGCAGATCTAAATCTATCAGTCCCATGACCAAAGATGACTATTATTATAAATAAGATGGGTAATACACTTTCAAAAAAGATATAGAAAAGGAATAAATCTAAGGAAACAAATGCACAAATTTGTAAAGTTTCTAATAATAAAAAAGCTATTAAAAAAGATTTAAGATGTTTATGTATATTAGTAAAATTAGATAATAATGCCACAGGTGTAACAAAAGTAGTTAATAAAACAAAATAAAGGGAGACCCCATCTATACCAAAATTTAAATGACAAAAAGATAATTGATTAAATTCAGACACAAATTGATATTGAGTGGTATTAGAATCAAATTGATACCATATAAATAATGAGACAAAGAAATTTATTAGAGAAGTTGTTAATGCTATTTTCTTCATTTGTATTTTACCTTTTATAGTATTATCTGAGATAGGAAGCAAAAGTAATGAACCTAAGATTGGAATCAGCAATAATAAACTTATCATAAATGGTTGTATATATTTTTATTTTTTCTATTTACTTTACTTTTTAATTATTTATTTTATTTATTTATTTTTATTTTTATTTTTATTTTAGAAAAGAAGATAATTTAATTATTATTTTTTTTTAATTAATTTACTTAACCTTAAATTTAATTATTTATAATTTATAGGTGACTAATATTAATATAAATTGTTAATATCTTTATATTATTTTGACAATATTTTCAAGGAAATGTTTCCTTTTTTATTTATTAATTCTAGGCTATAGAATAATTTGGATTTATTTATATTCTCTTTATAATTTATATTTATAAAGGACAACCACAAGAAAGATGAAGATATATTTGTTTTAGGAAACAAACACCACAAGAAAGATGAAGGATATATTTGAGGATATATTTGTTTTAGGAAACAAACACCACAAGAAAGATGAAAATATATTAGTTTTAGGAGAGATTTCCCATTTTTACTTGAACTATTTGTAGATTTATTTAGATATCTAATAATAAAGATAAAAGCAATAATATTTAATTAATCATTAATAATCTTTATTTCTAATTTAGAATGATTGGACTAATATATGAATTAGCTTGTAACTCATTATTAGTCAATTTCCTTACTAAGTTGTTCTAGTCTCTCCAATTCTCTTTCTAATTCAGGATAGGGATCATACAAAGGATAAGTTGGCGGGGTCCATTCAGGATTTACGGGTCCTCCACCACCATTTCCCTTGAACAAATCTAAAATATCAGATAATACAGAAATTATATCATCTGACCCCAAATAGATTAGAACAAGACCACTAACAACTACAGGTATATAGAAATATGGAGAAGTATAAAATTTATATTTATTAAAATTATCCTCTATCACTGGAGTCTCCTTTGTAATAGATTCAGTTGAAATATTATTTATATCACTAGATATTTCTGTTGTTTCTTGAATTAGTTTTGATGATATATTAGTTTGTTCTGTGTACATTTCATTAAATAGATGTATTGTTTTATTAATTATATCTTCTTTAATATCAATAATATCTTTTAAATAAATATTAAATAAATTATCATAACAAATAGAAGGAAAAATTATATCATTATATATTAAAATGAAACCTAAAAATAATAAGCCAAAAAGGAATAAAAAAAACCTATAGATACACAAACATAAATTAAGAGGAGCTAACAAGTTATAATATTTCTTGTTAAGCATAATGGCTAAATTAAAAAAGGTAACAACTATTTTATTTGTTCTTTTTTTTAAATCTAATTGTTCAAAAGCTAATAAAATTAAATTAATCATATTTTTCATTGTGTATTTATATATTTTTTTTTGGTGAAAGTTTCTTTAATATTCACTATATTTACTTTACTATTATAATAATAATAATAAATAGTGGGATTTGTTTTTTTTTAAATCACTGATTAAAGAATGTTTATAATAATTATTGTAATTATTCAAACCATGCGCAATAGGGCATACTGTTAGAAAGATTTGCGTATTAACCCTTCAAACAAACATATGTTAAAAAAATATAGTAAGGGTATACTACTTTTTTTAATAGATTTAAATCAAATTTAATTTAAATATTAATTTTGGTTTAAATTTAAATTAATAATTGTGATATCATTTTTGTTTCTTTTGTGTTGTTGTTTTTCTAATTGTATTTTGTGTTTTTTTTCTAAATAGAGTAAAAGCTAGATTTTAAAGGAGCTTTGGCTAATTGATTATTTAATTTTAATTAGAGCCATTTTTGCTATTAATCAGATGATTAAGATAAACTAGTTTTTTGTTTTTTGTTTTTTAATTAAATTAAAATTAAAACAAGGTATAATTGGTTTGAATATTATTATTATTTATGTTGTTAGCTAATTATATAATTATAAAAAGTGATATATGATATGTTTTATTTTTTTTCTTCTATTATATCCTCTTCACCATAAATAGATAAACCTTTAAAGACTGGTATAATCTTAGGTAAAGCTATAGGACTATGATCAAATTTGTTCATAAGAAAAGGTTTATTTCTAAAAAAAGCTAAATTATTTAATTGAGATTCTCTTTCCATTTTTAATATATGATTTAAATTAAATTCTATTTTCTGATCTATGTTAGTTTTATGTCCATCAGTTTGATTCAATAAATTAATAAACCAATCTAAATAAGGTATATTATGATCTATACCTTTTCTATCAAATTTTTCTTTAAGATAATCATATTTTTCCTCTAAATTTAATTCTTTATTAAAATCAGTAAATTTAATATTAGCTATTTGATTATTTGATCTATCCTTGTCACTATTATCATTCTCACTTATGTCTAAATTATTATCAATGGCTATATCTTTATCAGAGTTTGAATAAATTAAAGATTGATGAGAACTAGAAGGTTGAGAAGGTTGAGAAGGTTCATTATTTGTAGTTATAATAGTTTGTGTCTCATTTCCCATAAAGGAATGCGTACTAATTTTAGATATAACTATTGTATTAAAATGATCATTAAAAAGAAGTAATATATTTTCAGGTGATAATCCACAATTTAATATTTTCAATAGATTAATAGAGAAAAAACCAAATAATTTACATGATTTTATTAGTTGCTTAATATTAATATTATATACAGGTAATATTAAACTAATTACTAAAAAAAAGGTATATAGTTTATAATTATATAAAAAAATCATAATAAAAAAAATAATAATGAAATTTATTATAATTAAAGTAATTAAAGTTATAAGTACAAAAAGGATAATAAACATTATATCAAGATCTATTTCTAATAAAGAATTAAGAGATTCTAGATCAAAGATGTCATCAAACGAGATTTCTGCTACAAGAGAAGATAAAAAAGAATAAGGATTTAAATAATTAGATACCCCTCTAATATTAAATAAATGAATAAGTTTAAAAATACATAATACAATAATTAATTTTGTTTTTATGCTATTTAATTTAGAAAATATGAGATCTTTAATTAATTTGCCTTTTGGAAATATAATATTAATATCCCTTTGGCAGAATTGAATTAAGGAGATATATACAGGAATCTTAGATATTTGAGATAGTTGTAAGGTATTATTTCTAATTATTCCTTCCCAATTGCTTGACTCATGAGAATGAAATAAAGGTTCTAATTTGGGTATATATAAATATCTAAATATCACATATATGTCCCTATAAATCAATTGTTTAAGATTGAATTGGTAACATTTTAAAAGCATGAAATGGTATTGGGCTTGCTAATGTCCATTCTAAGGTATTAACTGGTTGAGTATCATTATTTAATTGAGATTCACTTGTAAAATAAGAAGCTATTTGCCACGGATTATTAGAGCATATAGGTTGGTTAACAAAAATATCAAAAATTATATAACCAAATAATACAGTAGCTACCACAGAAATTAATGATCCAAAACTTGAAACAGCATTCCATCCACTAAATGCATCAGGATAATCTGGGATTCTTCGAGGCATCCCGGCTAGACCTAAGAAATGTTGAGGGAAAAAAGTTAAATTAACCCCAATAAATAAAGTCCAAAAGTGTATTTTACCTAGTAAATCACTGTATGTTTTACCTACTATTTTGGGTGTCCAATAATAAAATCCAGCAAAAAGGGCAAATACAGCTCCCATAGATGAAACATAATGAAAATGTGCTACAACATAGTAGGTATCATGGAAAGCAACATCTATTGAAGCATTACTTAAGATTACACCAGTTAATCCCCCAATAGTGAATAAAGCTAAGAATCCTAATACAAATAATAAAGGTGTATTATATCTTAAACTTCCTCCATATAAAGTAGCTAACCATGAAAATATTTTTATACCAGTTGGAACAGCAATTACCATAGTAGCTGCTGTAAAATAGGCTCTAGTCAATTTTGGGTTAATTTTCTTATATTTTATTTATATAAATTTTATTTTATTTTATTTTAAATTAGGATAGATAATTATAATTATAATTATAATCCCTAAAAATATTTAAGAAAATTTGAAATATTTAAGAAAATTTGAAATATTTAAGAAAATTTGAAATATTAAAGAAAATTAGAAATATTTAAGAAAATTTGTGTGGACTATATCTTCATCCAAAAGAATCTAAACCATTTTGGAGTTTGGCATGTTAGTCTCTGAGATTTTTCTGGAGTTTTTGAATTTTAGTAATACCTTCCAAAGTTAAATGTTCATTACGTTGTATTATACGGTAAGCTTTTCGCCATTTTAAATAATTAATGAATTTACTAGAATTTAATAAATGATAATTATCAAAATAATTAGCAATCATATAAGCATGTTTTAAATTAAGGGTAGAATAAGAATATATATTATCATTATTTTTATAGATATTCCCACCTAAAGCTTTAGCTATTAAATTGGGCAAATCAGGATAATTGTGTTTAATTCTAAAAGGCAAATTAATATTAATCTCTTTTTTATTATAATTATTAATATTAATAGTAATAGAAATATCAAATGAACCTTGACCATCACTAAATCCAGCGAACCAATGATTAGTAAGAAGATCAAAATTAGCTTTAGGTAAAATAGCTAAATTATATTTTTCATCATATTTATTAAAAATTAATTGATCTATTTTAGATTGACCTAATAATTTACCATTTATTAATGTGACTAATTTTTCCAATCCGACTGAATGATCTAATATATATATAACTGAATTTTTTCCTTTTCCTTTTAAAACTCTACCATATTTTATTCTTTTTTTAATATAATAAGCAGTACTTATATCCTCCTTATGAAAAGCTATTTCAATTCTACAATCTCCAATATATCCAACTCCTTCTATTAAACCAGCCAAATAATAACCTAATTCTGTTTCATTACTTGGTTTATTTTCTTTTTTCAAATGATCTGAGATTTGGAAATCATCTGAAATTAGCTGATCCTCATAGTTGAATATAACTTCAGTCTCCTCCAAATTATAATTATAATTAGAGTTGACTAAAGGATTATCTGCTGATTTTTTCTCTTTTAATCTAAACAAAAAATCTCTCCTCTTACAGAATAAATTAGAGTTAAAGATTTTTCCTACTATGGTAAACATAGGTGGACCCACTCTAATAAGAAAATTTCCAGCAAATAGCCAAATAATAATAAGATATGTTACCATATCTAACGACACTAGAGAAGTATCTACATCTAAACCAACTGAAAACATATGATGGCTCCATACTAAAAAACCTAAGATACCAATAGAGAACATAGCATAAACCATACCTATATATCCAAATATAGGTTTCCCTGAAAATGTGGACACTATATGACTTACTATACCAAAACCAGGTATAATTAATATATAAACTTCTGGGTGCAAATAAAAACTAATCTAAATTTTTATTGGACCATATCTTTAAATAAAAATATTTCACTATTCAAATTTTATTCATTTTTGATAAAAATAATTTCAACTTTTAGCTAATAAAGTCTCTTGTGGAGCTATATGTGCTTTAATATCCTTTAATTCAAAAAATTTCTTTATTAAATGGAGTCTTTTAATTTTTGCAGATCTTGAAGGGTAGATTTTAAAATATTTTACCATATTTAAAATATCTTCTCGTTTAGTTATATACCACTTAAAAGATTGAGCACTACCTCTGTCTATATATACATTTCCACCATAATTGTCTATTAGAGGTAACAATAATTCAGATGTTTTTTGAGAGATGATTATAGATAATTGCGTATTTGTGCTATTAATAGTAATGGTACCATCAGCATCAAAAAAACCAGATAATCAACCATTATAATAAGAAAGTTTATTAGGATAAATTAACATTAAATTATATTTAGTACACACTTTATTTAATTGTACTAATCTGTTTGAATTTCTAATCTTCCCATTAACATCCTTAATTAAAGATAATAAGCCGGATTTATGATGTAATCTATACCTAATAGCATTCGCACCTGATCTTAATTTGATAGATCCCCCATAAATATTTTTAATTATTTGTAAAGCATGTTCATCTCTAATATCCATAGTTATTTCTAAACTTGCATAACCTTTTTTAGATAATAAAAATGAACCATTCCCATCTATTAAGCCAGCTAACCATTCAAAAAAGGAATTATTATTATTATATGTATTAAGATTAATTGAGATACAAGACACAGAAGTGAATATCGGAATATTTTTATTTAACAAACGTATGGCCTCTGAGGTTCCTACTCACGTGTGTAACGTTTTGGTTACTTGCGAATTCTTCACATTTCTATGGTTTTTTACATTAAGGGTGCAAAATATGCAACTTATACTCAATGTACCATATAAATTTTTATGCTCATCCTCTGAACCGGGTATCAATTTTAAGTCAGACCCTAAAGAGGAATAGAGTTCTATGATATTCTCGCTTATAGTTTGTTGCATTAAATTTGTAAAATTAAAGGGCCACCATTGACCAAAGAACCAGAATAAATGCTGATATAAAATTGGATCACCACCTCCAGCTGGATCATAAAAGCTTGTATTAAAATTTCTATCTGTAAGAAGCATTGTTATAGCCATAATCTTGATTTACTGGACTAAGTCCCATGACTCAAATAAATGGTCTCAATATTGTTTTAAATATAAAAGGAAGTATACCCAATATTAATAAATTACTTATCCCTTTTTGTTATTAGGATTATTTTGTAATTAGATATAATTTATAATTTTAATACTTTTTTTTTATATTAAGATAAAACATAAAGGTAAATACTCATACATTCACATGTATGTTGGGACTATATCTTATTAATCTAAGTTGTAAAATTTGTTTAAATGATCCCAAGTAAAAACAGTTCTAGCCTCATTCATACTAGATTTAATTGAAATAACTTCTTCAATATTAGTGTTATGTTTAAATGTACCTAATTTAAAATGATCTAAAACTTTAATCCAATCTTTATAATCTAAATATTTACTACCAAATAAAGGAAATGTATTTAAATAGTTTTCTAATACTAAGTTTCCATTTAAACTAGTAGTTCTTACTCTATATTGAGGTTGAGGTTTATCAACTCTAATAGTTTTAACAGAAGTAAATAAAAAATTAGCGATAAAAAGTAGAAAATCTAAATTATTTCTACCATTATGATCAATTTGTCTTTGACTTAATTCAAACTTACATTCTACTCTTGGATATTTAGAAGTAGTAGTAGTTCTCACAAAAAAATGACCTTCAGCTTCAATAAAACCAGATAACCAAGCATTAGAATCTAAGGGACTATTATTTAATAAATTTTTAGGTATATTAATTCCTTCTAATTTAAAATTTAACCAATCAATTAAATTATTTAAAGCATAAATTTTAGAAGTTCTCATATTACCATTAATGATTGAAGTTAATAATAATAAACCTTCAAAACTATTTATTGTTAATATATAAGCATTTACTCCTTTTTTTCTAGAAAGTGAACCATTTTTTAATTCTTTTTGAATCATTAAAGCTAAGGGAAGATCCTTTAAATGAAATACTAATTGTATTGAAGGATAATTAATTTTACCTTTAGCTGATCTTTCACTCTTTGGTACTATTATAGTTCCGTCTCCTTCTATTAAACCAGCTAAATATGAACTAATTGTTAAATCAGATAAATCTTTATAATTTAGATTTTTGTTTGTTTTTACTTGAGTTAAAGGTAAAAGGTGACAACAGATTAATTCCGGCGTATAGTCTCTGAGGATCCCTATAATATTAAAAATAAAAAGGTTTCCTGCTGATTGTGTCTCCTTACATTTAATTAAAGGAAACAGTTCCCAGCATATAGCCGGATTTAAAGCTGGCACTAAAGTTAAAGGCCTACCAGCTAATACAGGTAAGGCTAATAATAATAAAACAGCTGTTACAAAGATAGACCACACAAATAAGGGTAATTTATGTAATGACATACCATTTGTTCTCATATTTAAAGTGGTACTAATGAAATTAATGGCACCTAATAAAGAAGAAACCCCAGCAAGATGTAAACTGAAGATAGCTAAATCTACAGATCCACCTGAGTGAGATTGTATTCCGGCTAATGGAGGATAAACAGTCCACCCTGTTCCAGCTCCATTTTCAACTAAACTACTCATCAATAATAAGATTAAGGAAGGAGGAAGCAACCAAAAGGAGATATTGTTTAATCGAGGAAATCGTTAACCTTTAAGTAGTTTCCTACCCGGACGGACTATGTCTTCATCATTATTATTTTATTTTTGTTTTTTTTTAGTTTAGTTTATTTTTAATTTATATTTATTTTTGTTTTGTTTAAATAATGAGCTTCACGTATAGTCTCTGAGGATCCTACTTAAGATTTAATTTATTTAAATTGTAAAATTCTTTATATTAAGATATTAATTAATTTTAATTTATTATAATAGGATGAGTGGCAATAAAATGTATTCCATAAGATAAAACATACATAAAATATAAAATACTCCCACCTAAGAAACAAATTTCTATTCCTATTATCTTTTTATTAAATGCAATATACCATCTAATATATTTATTAGAAAATAAATTCATTAATTTTGCACTATATACTAATATTAAAATATTAAGCATAAAAGCTAGTAATAATAATATTATTAATACAGATAAGATAAATAAGATAATACTGATTCCATATATTTGTTCGGCTAATAATACATTAGAATAATCCACTTGAACTGGAGATAAGACCGATTTTAATATATCTATTATATTATTCAATAATTTATCAGAAAAATCGTTTAATTCATTTCCCCTGAAATTATTAAAATATTCATTAATTTGAGTCATATTATCATTAATTTGAGTCATAGTGTCATTGTCCTTATCAACATGAATTTCAATTGTTTCACTATCCAGCCAAATTTGTTTCCAATTGTTAATATGATTCTTAACATATGATGGATCATTTATAGCATTATTTACTGCTTTTGAGGCAGCATCTGAGGCTAAAGTAGTAGCTATTACAAATGTTCTTTGACCTGAAGTACCTCCTGCTCTTAATAAAGATAATCTAAAAACACCTGTACCGTAAACAAAGATCTGTCTAATAGAATTAGACCATCCAGCTTCAGTAGGAGTTATTGGCACAATAGTATTATGATTATGTGAAGTAGATTGATCAGTATAAGAAATCAAATTAAATATAATATCTGTAATTGTATATGTATCTGTATATAAAATCTTTAATTTATCTAACAAAGAAGTTATTATTATTAAAATATCATAAAAAAAGAAAGCAAATACTAAGGCAAAAAGAATATAATCCAAATAAAAGATCAAAAGATTATTTAGTCTTGGAAATCATTAACCTTTAAGCAGTTTCCTACCTGGATGGACTATGTCTTCATCATTATTACTTTAGTTTTGTTTTTTTATTTTCTTTTTCTAATAAGGAGCTTCACGTGTAGTCTCTGAGGATCCTACTTAAGATTTAATAAAAATTAGTATTTGAAATTTGAAACCTAGCCATATATCTTTTCTTTTTTGTTTTTCTTTTTATGATTTATAATTTAATCTTGTTGGTTTCCTGCACATTCTTCCCATGTATACATAATTTTTACTGCTAATTCAGTTGATAATAACAACTTTATGATTAAAAATATAAAAATAAAAATTCTAAATAATAACCCAATTAGATGTATATGTATCTGTTAACAGGATGATTCATCCTAATTCGAGAGATTCTATGCATATAGTGAAGTAATAATATAAAAGTTCACACTTTTACACGGCATTTCCTTGTTTAGTTAAATATATTGCTTAATTCCAATTTATTTAAATGATCCCAATGAAATTTTATTCTTTTTAAATTCATATTACCTTTCAATGATTCTATTTCTAAAATACCTTGATCAGTATAATGAAGATTATTTAATATTAAATTACAAGCTTTTTTTCAATCTTGATAGTCTAAGTATTTAGAAGAATATAAAGGAAAATCTTCACAATAATTTAATATTATAGATAATGATTTTCTGCTAGAGGCTGTTATTGTATAGTATTCATTTCCAGTACTTAATTGTTTTCTAGTTTTTAAATTACAACATAAAAAATCAGTCATTTTTTTAAAAAGATCAAAATAACTGTCACCTGAAATAGGATCATACATTCTTTGTTCTATTCTTAATCTACAAGAAATATGTCTCTTTTTATTATTAATTTCTTTAACTAATTTAGTATATCTAATAGAAAAACTTCCATCAGCATCTATGAAACCAGCTAACCAATTATCTGTAGAGAAATGACATTTTTTTAAAGGTAATTTAATTATATTAGAACTATGATTTTTATTTATTCAATCTATTAAATTATAAACTTGATTAATTTTAGGTGTTCTTAATTTTCCATTTATTCGTTCAATTATATTTTTTAAACCTTTTACTGTAGAAATAACTAAAACACAAGCATTATCTTTAGGTTTATATCTTATAAAACCATAACCAATTATAGTTATTAATTTTTTAGCTAATGGTTCATTATTTAAGGTGAAAGTAATACAAAATCTTGGATTATATTTATTTTTAAGGTTTTCATTAGGGATTCAAATATGTCCATCCCCTTCAAATAAACCTGAGAAATAATAATCAAAATTAATATTGTATTTATCTTTTTCTACCTTCGGCCATATTTTGTAATAATTTGTCATATTTATTTTAAATATTAAATAAGAATTTTTTTTGTTTGGAATTATATGTAAATGCAACATATCTAACTAATAAGTCATTTAATTTTGCCATATCTGGACTTCCACAATGGATAGGTAAAAAATAATTACCAAATCCTCCTACCAATCCAGGCATAACCATAAAGAATATCATGATAAAGGCATGAGCTGATATTATCACATTAAATAATTGATGATCTCCATGTAAGTATTGTACTCCTGGCGAGGATAATTCTAATCTTATTAATACTGAAAAAGCAGTCCCTATCATTCCTGCAAAGACTGCAAAAATTAAATAAAGGGTACCAATCTCTTTAGCATTAGTTGAGTTTAGCCAACTCAT